CAGCCGCGGGTCGTCTATCGTGCGAGTCGTTCTCTATTCGGGCGTCAGAACAATAACGAATGGGAGCTATCGCACAACTGAATTTGCCATTTCTAAATGAGAGGCTTCCGTCACGAGCCGGATTAAGCCTCTTTCTTAAGGGCGAACAGATCGACTACGCCGATCTTTATATGTTTTGGCCACGTCCGTTTCCGCTCCAAAGAAGAAGGTTTAAATCTTTCAATCTTATGTCGTGAGGGATATGACCTATGTTAGGTCCATAAGATACCACAGCTTTTAGTGTTCTATAATTCACCTCAACATAATGAGTAGGTAGTTCAATTCTTTTGATTCTTCTCTTCATAGTCCACTTTTGGGGGGATGCGGAGCAATAGATCGAATTACTATATAACGAATAGTTGTAAACTATAGGACTTCTTATTCGAGTAGGAAGATTTCGGTTTTTCTCGTTCCTTTTCTTTTCAAAGAATAGGGATTTGAAATGATACAAATTTCTCTTCATTCTGTTGTGCTCAGCGAAGGAACTGCCTAAGCATACTTTTTCGAATCCAAACTTCTTTCTTCTTTTTAAGTCTTCTTCTTGCATAGAAGAACGCAACCGTTGCAAAAACGGGGATTTTAGTAGTAGGCGGCATCCCCTCTTAGTTTTGAGTAGGTGGAACCATTCTGTTTTGGTTCTTCTCCTGACCGGGTGATCCAGGAATTTCCCTATGATTTTATCAACTAATATTTCGATATAGAAAGATCTCCTTATTTCTTCACCGCGGATTCTTGCGTCATTTTCTTGAAAAGATATTATATCACCGTGGGACACTTTCAAATGCGTAATGCTTACCATTCTATTATTCACACAAACCCTTCGATGACTTATCAGCTGCCTTGCTTGAGGAATAGTTTCACAAAAATGGAGACGAACCAGAATAACGTCCAATCTTCTTTCTAGATTGAGTAGAAAAGGGATATATGAAGTTCGTTCTCTTCCTCTGTGCATCTCGGGTAAATCACCATAAAAAATGGACAACTTTCGTGTAGTTTGTAATTGGATGTAACTGTTAAGATTTTCTCTCGAATAAATCTCTGTCTTCTTCTCTGTAGTTTGCTGGGATCCCGTTGTGGATTCAGTAATTGGTTTCATCACCGGTTCTTTCTCTTTAGCATCAGATTCTGTTGCTGCCTTCATGCTCGTGATTTGTGACTCTTTCTCTTTATTGGGATCTTGAATCATCTTTTTAAGCAAAGCATTCTCATGCTGAAGAGACTTCAAATCTATTTTTATAAAAGTGATCTCCCTTTGTCTATTACATTCTTAGGTTTTGTGTCTACCCAAACATTGTTATTATCATAGACTGGGATCCTTTTTGTATCAACTTTGATTCCAAGGTTGACTTGATGCTCTTTTTTAGCTATATTTAGGGTATGCCAATCAATTCTGAAGTTCGAAGTAAGGGTGACCTGCTCTATCCGAGAAGGATCAGCATATTCTTCCTGCAGGGATGCAAAGAGCTGATTTGTAGACCAATAGAAGCGGATTCAGTTCTTTCCTTCTTTCTTACTTTCATGCCCTATACTTGCAAGATCCAAACAAAGCAAAGAATGCCCGAAAGCAAAGGCAGATTCAAAAGTAAAATGCACCGCTTTACTTCCGGAAAGTTTAATTACGTTATAAAAGATCAAGTCAACCATATGAAGCTCCAGCTACTAAGTCATGAACCAATGCAACTAGAACAACTTATTCTATTCGGCGCAATTAGTCTAGCTAACCCAATCATGCCGTACCTGCCTGAGCCTTAGAGTTCGATTCCAAACAATCCTTCTGAAAAGGAAATTCCTATAGCACTTAGAGCCAAAGCTGAATGCGATGCGTACTAAAGACTGTCGAACCAATCCTTGCTCGTTCAAGTTCAATCCCATCATTCTGACTTCTGCTTTTCGTTCGATCCAACTAGATTCCCCTAAACTTAAACTAAAGGCTCCCTCCCATGAAAGAGTCACGTCACTCTAACGTTTCACTAGTATAATTTCCTCGAGTACGAGTAGAAGAAAGAAAGTAACTCAATTCATTCATCTATTCATTGATCTAATCCAGATCTGATATTTACCATCTGGAGGGGCTTTTTACTCTGATTCCTTGGTACTGCTTTCAGCCTTATAGCTCACTGAACTACCTTTCCATTTCCAGAAAAACGAGAGTCACTCGCTCCGGGGAGATCTTCTTTGGGACTAAAGTAAAGAGCTCTAACAGAAGAGCGGGAACAGCAAGTAATTCCTACTGTCCTTACTCAAACTAAAGCACCAAGAGCAGCTTTCCTCCCCGAGGGTCATATCTGAAGGTTTTTGTGAGAGACTTTGTTCTTAGCGGCTTAGCCTACCTAATGAAGCAACCTGCAGAACCTGAGCTTGTGAAGAATTATCTGTTAAAAACTCTCCAACCGGAGAAAAGGATTGATAACTTTACTCTTGGAGAAGGAGTAATGCCTACAAGTTTTAAGGACTCGCATCGTCAAAAGGACATATTGGTTGCCGATTTTGGTGGCAGTGCAATAGGAAGAGTTGCGCCTTTCGATTCAGGGTTCTGGTGGATTATACTGCTGAGGTCATACACCAAGTACACGCGTGATTATGCTCTGGCATAACTCCCTGAGGCCCAGAGAGGGATGAAGTTGATACTCAACCTCTGCCTCTCGGATGGCTTTGACACTTTTCCAACACTTCTATGTGCAGATGGATGTAGCATGATTGACAGAAGGATGGTGAGTTTATACTTTAAGTTTTCCACAGGGTTGGCTCCAGCCTTGTTTCGTAGTGAATTTATGGATTTGAATAATTCTTGAAATAATTTGTAAATTGAACTTGTACCTGAAACAGGGAATATGGGTATCCAATTGATATCCAGGCACTCTTCTCTTTTTTCCGCTTAGGTGTGCTCGGCAGATGCTAAAGCCAGAGCGTGATGGCAAAGAGTTGATCGAGCGAATTGATAAGCGAATCACAGCTCTCAGCTATCACATTCAGAAAGACTACTGGCTGAATTTCACTCAATTAAATAACATATACCGCTACAAAAACGGAGGAGTACTCCCACACAGCTGTTAACAAGTTGAATGTCATCCTCGACTCTATCTGGGTGTTGGATTTCATGCCCTTGCGGGGAGGGTATCTGATTAAGGAGCGCTGGGAGGTCGGGGAGATGCCCTTGAAGATCACTTACCCAGTTCTGGCCGGATTTGATCTAAAAAACACACGGCGGAGTTACCATAATGGTGGGTCTTGGCCAGGTTAGTGTCAGGAACACAACGTTATAGTACGTTATTTTCATTTCAATGGTGCAAAGGAAAAAGATGCTTGTACGCACATTAGCTCAATTGACCCTGACTGTCTAGATCAGGTTTCCAGTTTAAGAAAGCTGTGAGAATGACCTAACGGCCTTGAATACCGATCCAAATTGAAATTGTGCTTCAAATAGATAATTCTATTGGAAAGGCTATGGTAGGAAATTTATAGTGGATTTTCCTTCACACGAATTTATTGGATTGGAAACAAGATTCAACTAGAATGAAGCAGCAGAAAGGAAATGCAGCACAAATAGTATTTTGAGTTGGCGGCTTCAAACTACCAATCATACTTTACATGGTCTGACTTTGGATGTAAAATGGCATTTGATTTCAGACACCGGGTGGAATTTTTTTTAGCACCCTAGACATTTACGAAATGCAACTATTATCCACTGAAGTGACTTAAATACAATGTATATTCTTGCTCATCTCTTCTTGTGATGAGAATGTTGAAGTTAATGCTTCTTTGATGTGGGTTTCGTGTAGTTCTGATGAGTTAACCAATTCCTCTACCCCGCTTAGTCCCTTTCAACATACCCCGAATCTAGCCTAAAATCCGATCTTTCTTCTCTTATGATTTTTTTCTACTTTACTTGACTTTATAAAAGTGTATTCTCTCTAAGAGCTCATTTTGTTTTTGTTTTTCCTGTATAGCTGGCTATATCTTTCCCTGGAATGGCTAACATAGAGATTTCTTCCCTGTGTGGGAGTGTTAAGGGTTTGAGTCATAAACTAAACTTCTTTAGTTCCATTGCTCCTAGTGGTGGGGATTTTCCCTTTAGTTACGTCTAGCATTCCTTTTTTTTCAAGTAGTCTATTGGGCCTGTGAATGTGAAAAAAGCTTTTCATCCGTCCCGACCAGTCCTTCTCTCTTTTAAGATTGGAGAGGGCTACTATTCAAAAATAAAATCTTTTTGAAATCAAATCTATAGCCCGCAGAAATGCTTCTTCCTGCGAGTGGAGGTGCTCTGACATCCATTGTAGTATGAGTGGATAGGGCCCTATCACTCTACCTTAGAGTGGTAAGCTATGCTATCTAGTCTAGTTGGAGTTCTTTTTTCAGTGTCGGATTTTTTACAATTAGCCTTTGCCTTCCAATTATGCTTCCTCCTATTTCAAAAAGTTAGTGTTTAAGCCTTTCAATTGCAGTACCACATTTTCTAGCGATCTAGTTCCATTCAGTCCTATTGATCTTGAAGCAGGAGGATTTTCCAAGGCACCTACAGGAAGGGCAGCAAGCGACTAGGTTTCGTTTCATAGGCGGTAAGACTTTCCCATAGAAGCCAGAGGTATGGTATGATGGATGCGGGCATAGTTTACACTCGTAGGTAATCAGGTAAGCAAGTGGGATAGCTGAAAGCTTTTGATATGGATCTTAAGTAAGCACAAACCTGTGATAAAGGTAGTTTCCCCCTCTTGGCATTGTAGGAGTCATTCCAGTAGTTTCATTCCAAGCATAAAAAGTACCCGCATTGAATTCGCCTTCGTGGCAGTCTCTTAGGCGTCAGATTTTAGGCAAGCAGAAGGATCAGATAAGACATAGATTTATTTTAGTGGGAGTTATCCATCTAGGTCAAGCGCTAATATATACATTGATTTCCTTTAGAGTTGAGAGTAAAATAGCTAGAAGAAGGCTAGGAAGGTGGAAGAGAAATTACCTATAATAAGAAAGAGAATCCAATTTTCTAATATGAATTTGAATGGATTCTCCACTAACTGGAAAACCTGCCAATCCACTCTTCCTTTTTGGTCTGCCACTACTGTCTTACTGAAGCTGGCTTGCCTTGCGTAGATCAAAAACTTTTCAAACTGGCTTACTAATAGAACTTTTCAATATAAAGAAAGACCTTGTACATCTGTCCTATAAAGAAAGACCTTGTACATCTGTCCTAACTTTGATAACACTGGAATACATACTTTACTTCCGCGGGTATTGGCTTTCGGGCTTGATGAGCTCCACCTTAAAGAGAAAAAAAATGGGCCTACTGCATGGGTTAATGTTGATAGGATCTGGGAGATTGGAAAAGACATCCCGGTAAATGTATTTCTTTTAATAAAGGAAAGCTTCCACGTCACATCCGATAGTCTGATTGGACTTCTGCTGGAACTGGCTGGTCACACTCGGTAAGACTTTTTTTATCCTGTAAGACTGGCTTTTAATAGAACCCCTAACATCTCTAAGAAAGCATCGACCCTCGCTGATGCTCGTACATACTTTGATTTCCGACTAAATAAAAGAGGCTTTCTTTGCAGCATCCGTCTTGCAAGCAACCTATCCCCCTATATTAGATTAATCGGGTTACAAAAACTCTAACGGATATAGAGCCAACGGACGCTATGGATTTGTTGTACCATTTTACGTGCTTGAACTCAGAACACACGCCATCCGATCCGAACATAACATACAAGGGCTCCCTTATCTTCTATGTACTTTATCTTCTTTCTGATTTTTTTTTTCTTTTATAGACTGGATTGAGTGAACAGTCGGGGGCTGGGATGCCTGCCCTTAACAACGAAAAGCTTTTTTTTAGACTTTTCGCTTCGTTATGAGACAGCTGGTCTAAAAAGGACTTTAATGGATCCGGGCCATATGTACTTGAAAGGGTGGTAGGGGTTTCGTGGAACCAAGTTCTTTCTTTTTGTTGCTTTCCCACTTTCACTTCCCTGGCTTTCGAAACATGGCATCAATAGGATTTCTTTTTATTCTTATAGACTAAAGGAACCGACAGGCCATAATTAGGTCTTAACTTCTATCGGGCACAGGCTTTCGGACAGGCTTTTTACTATTGGTGAATCCACCTTTGATAAGAACTTTCCAAGTCCATCAAAAACCTATAAATAATAAAAAAAGATCCCTGGAGACTAGACTCTTCTCTTGGAAGCGAGATCACTGGAGCTGGGACTGGTGATTGACTTTCCTAAGACTTTTTTTGGATTCCTGAGGGAAGAGGTAGCGAAGGATAAAATCTCGGACACTGGCGTATGGGACTTCTCTTATGTTATAGCTTCTGCGCGAAGAGTGAGCTTATGGACTCTTTCACTTTAACTGGAACGAAGTCGCTATCTTAGTCCGCGGGTAGAAAAGCTGGCTTGTGGAAAGACAGACATTGTCTTTTTTTTTAACAGACTACAGAGTCACAGCACAGCTACTCTTTGCTTGGGCCCCATTGATGAACATGAGATTTGTTATGAAAGGACTTCTCTCCTTCTCTCTAACAAGAGCAAGTAGACCTGCCCTCTAACAAAGAAGGAAGAAAACTCACAGCTCTTTGTCTTCCTATATGACATCAAGCAAGCATCACGGACCCTATTTCAAGATATGGATGGGGAACTTTGCTGCATCTGAGGCTAGGCACCTAATCTCCCTCCCAGGGAAAAAAGGCTCTTTGGACACTTTCGAGTTCCTCTGCTCTGAGTCCTAAAACCGGTAATGCCGTTGACGGCTTCTTTTGACTATTGGGATACCTTTCCCGCGCATTCCTTACCTCAGTGTGGGATGCCGTCCCATCTTAGCAAGAAAAGGGCTAGGTTGCTGCTGGTTTTGCGTGAGTCTCTTTCTTTTCAGACGCCAGTTTCTATTGAATGCCCTGCTTGAGGAATAGAAATTTCATATAATAGAATAGTAATGTGCTAAAGGAACTGACAGATGCTAGGAGGGCTAAACGAAGCACGTAAGCGAAGCCGGGTCGAAGCATAAGCAGGGCATGGTAACGAGAAAGAAGCGGTTGTAAGTTAGATAACTAGTTTAGCAAGCGCGCCTATCGGCTACAGTAACAGCCATGCCATGCGCCTATCTAGCGCATGATAGCTTACTTCTAACTGACATTAAGATTTTGATTGAGTGTGCAGCATCAGGGAGAGGGGGTTGGTATAGTCCTTCCGCAGAGAGGGAGACTGGCTGGAAAGATGGAGATCTTAATGCCAACCGCCTGCTTTTAAGTTTACCTTCTTTTCTAAAGTCTAAAGCAGCTTGCTTGGAAGCTAACTTAAGTAGATTTATTGAAAGAGATATTGCTATTAGCAAACTACCTGCTTGAAAGTGTCTATTCACCCAGACCTCTAAAAGAAGAAGCTGAGCTCTATCTCTCTTTTTTTTTTATTAGAATAAATAAGATTATAGGCAAGGCTTCCCCTGTTGTCTATGAGTCGCCGGCTTCCCTTTTCCCCATAGAGCAAGCCCCTACTGCTCTTCTGCCTGCTTTAGGGCAGGGCCTATATAACGTCATAAAAAGCTCCTTTACCGAACGAGGCTGAGAAAATCTTACCCTACTTGGCTCACTCCCGTTCGCGGGTTTTCTCTCTAAACCAACTCCTTGGCTCACGCGTGTAAATGCGTATATAAGTGCTCAGCTCATTCTTTTCCCAAAAAGTGCTCCTCTTGAGCGATCCATTATATGAGCGGGGCAGCTAGTAGAGAGAAAATCTCCATATTTTTAAGCCGGTCCCATTGATTTAATTAAATTACGATCAGGCTGAGATCTTGCCTGGAAAAGGCTTGGGTAGGGTCAGTTCGTTTAGCGCTTCGAGGCTGTCTTCGACTCATAGAAGAAGTAAGCCCCACTATTTTGTCTAACAAGAAATGGAGTAAGGGACGGGAAGCTACTCTTGTTCATCATGCGCCTTGTGTGCTTTGTATTCTCTATCGCTTGGGAATAAACGATCGCGATGTAGCAGAGTCGTGATAACTCTCTTCAAGCGGATCAACAAAGGCGAGATCAGCTCACTTGCCCACCGACCCGTCTCTTATACGATGAAACAAAGTCCATCCACTATATAAGAAGAGGAGACAGAGAGGTAGTAAGTTGCCCGCTTGTAGCAAGTTCTTTCAGGACGTAGCTAACCCTTCCGAGGGACATCCTGGTTCAAGTCTTCATCGATCGGGTGGATTTATATGCTCCGGGGGGGTGAGACGAGGTGTAGCGCAGTCTGGTCAGCGCATCTGTTTTGGGTACAGAGGGCCATAGGTTCGAATCCTGTCACCTTGACCATAACCTTCATTAGTGTATTCATTTTCTGTGGTTTCCCTAATCAAACTAGATCAAAGAACCATGAATAGGGAACATCCGACCAGCTACGCCTAAGATGTGAAATGGGTGCATAAGGATGTTGTGCTCAGCCTGGAATCATAAAGTTCAAAGTACCAGAGATTCCTAGAGGCATCCCATCCGAAAAACTTCCTTGACCGATTGGATAAATCAAGAAAACAGCAGTAGCCGCCGCAACAGGAGCTGAATATGCAACAGCAATCCAAGGACGCATACCCAGACGGAAACTCAGTTCCCACTCACGCCCCATGTAACAAGCTACACCAAGTAAGAAGTGTAGAACAATTAGCTCATAAGGACCGCCGTTGTATAACCATTCATCAACGGATGCCGCTTCCCATATTGGGTAAAAGTGCAACCCTATAGCCGCAGAAGTAGGAATAATGGCACCAGAAATGATATTGTTTCCATAAATTAAATCCAGAAAGAGGTTCACGAATACCATCAATGTCTACTGGAGGGGCAGCAATGAAAGCGATAATAAATACAGAAGTTGCGGTCAATAAAGTAGGAATCATCAAAACACCAAACCATCCAATGTCTCCTAACGCAGCGACGAGGACGCAACGGTTGGCCGCCTGATGAGCCTCACTCTCTTTGAGAAATGATGTGCGCTACACCGCTAGCCTTCTTCCATACAGCCATCGGAATATCTGCTTACCAGGGCAGATGCCCCTTTCTTCTTTTAAGCTTAATAAGATTCTTAATTTTGAACTACAGCCCTAGCGGAGACTTAAGACTTTTGATTTGAACAAGAAACTACGTCCCCATCGGCTTTAGGAAGGGCCTTAGCCTTAGCTCCAAGATCTCAGTTTGCATCAGGATTTCAGTTCTCAGCAGGAGCCGATTGCTCTTAACTTAAGGATAAACCGATGGAACATAGTAGTGAATTTCTCTCTCCCGATCCGGTTTCGGTTAAGTAATCTGTCTATCCATCAGGTTAGGTTTCGACCTAAGCATGTAAGGGCTTTCTAGTAGGGTAACCAAACCATGCCTCGCAGCATTGATTTCTTCTTTTCATTCTCAGAACAATCTCCAGAAAGACTTAACGCCAACCAAATAGGAAGCTTCATCCAATCCTCACCTTCGGAACGGGCTTCAGACTAGCCCACAATATCAAAGCCTCCTATCAGAGTCAACCCATGTCACAAACCAATCTAACTTTATGCTTACTTTGTTTAAGTTTAGAAGATCAAAATCTTATTCGTAGTAATAGAGAGAGATTTCTTTCCCGCTTTTCAGATCACTATGAATCTATCTCATCAAAATGAATTGCACATTGGATTCTCGATGTATTCGTCTCGGTCTAAGGAAAGGGGAAAAAAAGTACTTCCACTCGATGGTTTATGGGGCACTCTCTCCCACCCCCTTGCAGGAAAAAGGATTAAGATACTACGGCTATCTCTTATCTCTGACATTTACCCGGAAAAAGGCCTCCTTAGAAGAGACCAATTCAAAGCAAAGTATGTAGCCATAGAAATTGGAAAGAGCGATTGAGAACAGCTGGCTTGACCCACACGACACTGATTGTCACTTCCTTTCCCTTCTTTAAAGAAAAAGTAAAACGAAATGCGAATAGAACTCACGAAATCTGGAACTAACCTCTTAACCGTTCGTGCTCCATTGCCATTCATTCATGAACTGGTTTGATTGACCGTAATTCCCTACTCCTAGGACAGCCTTAAACCAATCAGTAAATACAATAACAAAAACAAAAAGAAAAAAGATGCAGCGGCTATAGACACTGACTTTACTGTTGATGACGCGCGGGAAAATGCTACTTTTTAGATTGATGCGTAATTGGACAGCTTTCAAAGACAAGCAGGAATGAGCTGGTAGTTAGAATGAGTGATCGTAGCAGCTCTTGGAGAAAGTGAATCCCTAACCGCAGCTAGTTTTGTTACACGGTGGTAGTCTTGAGGTAATTTCGAAATCATCAGCTCTTGCGCACTCATTGGCTGGTAGTCTGAACTTCTTCTTTGATCTTCAACTGGACATTTTCATCCTCCTAAACTTCTGTTTAACTGGCTTGCATTCCGGTTCTAAGCGGAAAATGGTGGACCACCATGTCAGTGTCTAACCCAGGCATATCCTCATTCATAAGACCATGCGAAGACGTCTTTGTATTCCCTGAGCAACTGAATAAGCTGTGTCTTTAGAACGATGTCCCGATTTTGACCTCTTTTATCTCCCCATCTTCCCCTAAGTTCACTTTCTCAACCTCCTCCTGGTATGTCCTGGAATTCCCTACCAGGGAGAGGGACAATTTCCTTTTCATTACGCTCTATTATTCTAAGGAGTGAATCCGGGGGTTCAATTTCTTCTTCATCGGTGTAGCTTATTATTGGAGTTTCAACAGTTTTGTTTGAGCAGACTAAAATCGATCTGAATTATAGCACAAGAACCTGTAATAATAGACAAAAGACAGAGATTAATGGAAGTGCTTGGAATATGATGATTTTGGACAATAAAGGAAATGGAAACAAGTGCATTTATAGAAATTGAAATACGTATGCCTGGTTTTGCATCACCCTCCTAGAGGTCACAGGCAGGCTACACCTCTGGACTTTGATACATCTTTACACAGAGTTCTGGGGGGCGCCTTCCATAGGATAGGGGATTGTAGCCAATAGATCGACCAAGCAGATTGAGGATAGGAGTTGTTGTCGAGTTGAAGACCACGTTCTTTCTGTGATTCCACAAGATCCAGCACACAACAGGGAAAACCATGCTCCAGGGGACAGCACGGAGGTATGACATCCCCTTTGACTGACAATTTAGTCTCAACCAATCATTCACTGTAAGCACTCAAAAGTTTTCTATGGTTGTGGGGATGTGAATAGCATTCCAAACATCCCTAGCCACTTTACCGTCTCGAAGAATATGAATAAGAGTTCAATATTGTCGTGGCAAAGAGGACAAGAAGGCCACTCTATGATGTCTCTTTTTCCAAAGAAGTTCTCTCGTGGCTATCCGACCCTGAAAGCAAGGCCACAGGAAGAATTCAATTTTAGGGAAAGCATGAGTCTTCCAGATCCAAAGGTCATGTTGTTGAGAGGTGTTACTATCCATTTTTTACGCGGATTGCATGCAAAACTTCACTTCCCATTACTTGACCCTTTCCACTCCTCACTGGAGTTTCCACCAAGCCAATAAAATCTGCCTCTTGCGCTCTTATACTTATATCTTATATAATAGAATCTTTGGCCTTGACTTTCCTCTTCCCCCCTTCTTTCTTTGTTAGAATTCAACATCTCTGATATGTTCTGCATTTTGTTCGCCCACTCTTCATTCAGGGTGGTTAGAACCAGGGGAGGATCTTCCACCTTTAAGTTTAAGGTCGGTCATAGCACCAGCACCTGAACGCTTACTCTTACTGTTCTTCTCAGCTAAACCTCCTTTCTTAGGCCCTGAGGTTCTTGTTTGGAGTCATTTGTTTATCACAGAACAAGTCCCCCTCAAACTCAATGCCTCACTCAAATGGCACTGCAACTTCGGCTACTTTAGCCAAAAAAACGGATTTCACTCATCTTAGCCGGAATGTGCCCTCACTCTCTTTCTGACACAGGGCTGAGCGCTCTAGAATAGAAGCGAACAACTTAACCTCGCAGGGTTTAGGAACCTGCCTTTGTGGCTTGTTGTGAAAGACCGATGAGCATATGGAACTGCAGTTCATACTCCATTTCTTGAATGTGAAAACTGAAGAAAAAAGAAAGAAATTGCTTTTGCCCTCACACGAGCAGCGCGTAGGTTATGTCCAGATCTCAGTCTATCTTGTTGAATTCTTAGTCGAGTAAGCCGCGGGAGCAATGTCCAGTTCAACCGAAACTACTGCTGCATAAAGGGCAGGTCCAACGGCACCACACCTCCTATTGAGAAAAGAAAAGGTCAAGACTTAGCTTCCTAATAAGCTTTCAAGAGAACAATGTGTTCAAACCGAAGCTCCTAGAATTGGATCCGATCCTAGCCTAGCTTCAAAGAAGTCGTTACGCGAGAAGGTGTAGGTGCTGCTCGATCGAGCCAAGTAGTCCCTTTCTGCTCATAGTAGCCTTTACTACTCATAATGGCCAATACCCGAGTTGCGGATTCTACTCTTGAAGTGAGTGACTCAAGATACGCAAGGACTGAACCGAGCTTCCTCCTCCACTGGATCGAGTTCACTTACGCTTTCCCTTCTTCATTTCATCTCAAGGTTTTGGAACTTATTATAAGAAGCTCCCACATTGGTTGGCTAGGTTGAATTATGGGTCTGAAGCCCTGCCCTTCTATCTTTCCCAAGAGCAAATTCTGACATATCTCTGTTCGAATCGAAACTTCCTCTGTTTGTTGGAAAGAAGTCCGCTCTTCGGTCATCTACTCGGTCTACTATATAAGAAGCAGCTACTGCAGACAGGACTTAGGGGTAGGCAAGAGAGGCTGGAGACACGGAACTATCAGCACTGTAAGCAGAAAGGACTAGAGCTTCACAGAGGGGTCATCGAGCTAGGTCAGAATCCTCAACTTAAGGCTGATGAAAAGAGAGTCTAATTCTGTCAATAAAGGCCGGAACCAGCTCGTCATAAAGCCCGCAATTAAGAGCAAGAAAAACTTAATAGCTAACGTGCTTCCTCCTTCTAATAGGGCTTGGTTAAGGCTCGGCCTCGGCCTGTTTTCTAACTCCTTATCCGATAGAAAAGTTTCCTTCCATGGAAGCTAACCCAACAGTTAGGGTGTTGGCTCTAAATTAAATAAAAATGGAAGGTCCATTCCTTTCATGCACGAGCACCTACCCCCAGCTTAGTCCAACAAGTAACCAAATCCAACCAACTCTTTAAAGAGCTAGCAGAACAGCCAATCTCTCTTATTCGGGAATTGCTTCAGCTGAGACTAATGGTAAAGGCGCTTCAACTCATTCAACTCAATGGCCCGGGACCAAGCTTTCAAGGTAAGGCCTCCTTTAGTAAGTTCCAGAAAGAAGCAAAGGAAGTGCTGCTGCTTGCTATCCCATTAATCAGATGTCACTAGTCCGTCCTGATAGTAAATCCTCTCTCTTGCCAGCCAGTCGTGTAGCGAGCCAGATGAGACCCTTTCTGACATTTGAGCATCCATTTTGGCCCCAACATCCGGCATTTGAGGACCATTTTTCTTACAATTTCGACGCCAAAGAAAGTTAGCAACATTTTTGGTAGTTGTAGACATTTAGAATTTTTTTTTTTGTAGGATCAGGAATTCCTACGATCTTTCCTTCGGCCGGGCTAAGTCAAGGAGCTATCGGAAAATCTTGCTAACTCGATCTTGCCCTAGGTCCTGTCCTTGCTTTATTATTTATCGGTTCCTATCCATATTCCAGTTCAAGCTCCCGAGGATACTTATTATTCTAGATCCGCTCTATCATCTCAATAAAGAAAAAGAGCTACAAGTACAAGAAAAGGGGGTGCTGCGCTTAAGGCTCGATTCAATAATGCCTTTTTCAGGCCATCGCATATCTGATTGATCGGGAGATCTAATGAAAAGTAAATCCGTTCTGGCTCCTCTACACTTCAAAGGTAAAGATCAGCTCCGGCTATGACCTACGGCAGGCCTTTTAAATGCATCTTGTACGTCTTACTTCATCTGTGATAGGGGACGACCTTGAGCTCCTTGCCTTCTTTCCACTCTTTCAACAATCCACTCTGTAAGTGACTTTAGGTAAGCTTATTTCGAGATCAGGTCTGGTCTTATCGAGGGTCCAATCGAGAAAAGAACTCCAAAGGCAGCGCTCTATACAAGAAAAGGGCTTTCAAAAGGCACTTCTCAACTTGGAAATAACTACCGAAGAAAGGACCTCCAGAGAGGTTAGTTACTTTTGAGTCGGGTTACTAGCCTAGGGATAGGGAGATAAATGAAGGATCTGTAACTTCTCGAATAAAAGGGGAAAGCCTAGCCTTTAGGCACCCAAACTTACTAATAGAAAGAGTAGGGGTCAGCCGTCTAATCCGCCAATCATGGAAGGGAGGCCCAAAAGACGTCGTCAGTTATTATTTAACATTTTTTTTTCAATAGACTTGGCAGCCCTAGACCACGGAAAGCTACTCGACCAATAAAAAGGGAGCCGAGCCGGTTCAGATTCCTAACCACTGGAATAACTGGAGGCGATGGCTTCGCTTTCTGAGCTCGGTTGGCTGCCCTTCCCTCTCGGACATCAAGGCCCGCTGGCTGAACATCCTATTAACTTGTTTTGAATCGATCTTTGGTGATTGGGAAAGAGCCCTAGCCTTCGGTTCCGATCTTTTGACTTTCTAAGGAGCCCCCAAAGAAGAGCTAGCTACAGGGGTCTCGGTTAGCTACTGACTGGTAGACAGAACAGACTGGCCTCCTCGATGACGACAGTTACCCGCGGAACTAATAGGAAGAGCAGCCGTACTTACTGACCGCAGATGAACTTTGCTCGACTGGAAAACCTTCTCTATATTCTTTGTATTGTATTTTGATCCTACTCTGGTGAGAAAATCAGTCCTTGAGTCCGCTAAAAGACTAGGGCTATGGTAACTAAACCGGTGTCGGCTACCGTTGACTGCTTTCATTTTCCCTAAAAGAAGCGCTGGACTGCACTCGATAATGCTTCTTTTATTGAAATACGAAGTACTTGCTCGTGACAACTAGACTTGCACACTCCTTACTTCTGCTAGAAGCTATGCTATAAAAAAAAGAGGGCAGGGAGCTTGTGACTAAGCCGCTAGGGAGACTAAGACTAAGCCGAATCCGGGGAAGGATCCGTAGACAGCACTGTGGATGGAGTACCGGTAACTTAACTCTTTAATGAATGCAGGAACAGAACAATTTGCAGTGGTGAAAGCCCCTACCTATGAAAGAAGCAAGGGGGACTGGTAATCCTACTCTCTGTCTTGCTACCTATGACTGCTTTGTCGACTCTGTTGACGGAGTACCGCTCACTGCACGGCTAAGGGAATTCTGTCTTGAGTTTTTCAATCTGACAGGCGAATTTTACCAAGAGCCTTTTGTGCTTTAGCATTGTACCCTTGGATTAGAGTCTTGGTGTGGATTTCCTGGGCGGAATGCCTAGGTAGGCGAGAGTACGGAACGGCATAACGTTAACTGCCGACCCCGGATCGACCTATAATCAGTCTTTTGTTTGCTGGCTTGACTCCAGAACTAGTAGAGGAAGGCTGAATTTCTTTTATATCAAATATCATGACTGAGTACTGGACTCTAATAAAGGAAATACTCTCAAAAAAGGAGAGTTCTACTATAGTAATAGTAATCCTATTTCTGATTTTTTTGTTTCTTTACTTATTCGTCAGTCTAGCGATCTACTTTATCTTCTTAATGAAGATCTTCAACTACAACAAAAGAATGGGTGTGCCCATGAATCTATCTTATGTTATGGGTGGGTTGCAGGAGTGAAGTTAACTATTGTATTTAAGCCTTCCAGAAGTGTTAATGTTAAAGAAGTAGAGCTTCCATCTGATCGAGAAATCGGGGATGATTAACAGGAGTTATGGCTGCGGCCGAAGCGAAGAAGCGAGGGGCAGCTGACCGAAAGGACAGCGGAACGAACAGCCCACTTGAGCAACTCGAACGAAAGAAAGAACAGAAAGATGAGAGAAGCGCATAACGATATCTTTTTCTTCCTCATTTTTTTTTTGGTTTTCGTATCATGGATCTTGGTTCGTGCTTTATGTCATAGGGTTAGCATTTCTAGATTCTAGTTCTAAAATAAAATGAAGGTAGGGTACAACAACCTTAACCGCACAAGCCGGGACTGGGCCTATCTCCATCTCCTCTTGAGATGGTGGAATGACTCATCCAACGCCAAAGAACGTTATGTTATGAAAAAAGGGTCAGAAAGGAGACTTTAGCAGATATGAGCTATTCCCCGAAAATGCTCTAAGTTGGGGTCAATAAGCCAGAAGTTGGGACCGGGTGGCGATTAGTCGGTTTCTAGTTCCAACGCTACGGAGCTCCTCCTTAATCGCTTTAAGTAGTTTCCTGTGATGTAGTTAAATAACTAGATTGAATAGTCGAGTTGAAATCGTTCAGTTGACAAAAAGTTGACTATGACAACAGTCGCGAGAGATAGGCTTTTAGGGCACTTCCTTAGAAAGAAGATCCCGGGAGAGAAGCATCGGTCCTACATACCCGAGAGAGAGAGGAATTTGACTCGCTCCCGTACAGGAACGGGATATTAGGGTAAACACAGGTGACTAGAACGACTTTCGCTTAACAGCAGCTAAATGAGAGGTCGGCGGCGAGTGCATGAGCTTCTAGACTAAAACTACTTTTTTTGGCATGGACCAGATCGTTGCTTGGTGGATTAGATAGGATAGAGCTTGAGCGAAGTCGACGATAGATAGGGGTCAGGCCAAAGCAGGTAAGAAAGACAGAAAACGAAAAAGTAGAACGAAAGAAAAGCAGGCGGATTCATAGGCGCTTTCAATTAGTTAGACTTTTACAAGAAAAGGTAGAAGTGAGCTTCCTCGTCAGTGATAAAAAGGATCTTAGCCAACGGTGACCGGCTTTCGTAAAAGCAACTTTGGGCGCTGGTTTCTCGATCCGAGATCTCACTTGAAGAAAGACAACCACTTCTCTTATATATTAGAATATGATAAATGAACGGCGGCAACTCTCGAGATAGCGAAACTAACTGCAAAAGGGGGCTACTTCCTAGAAAGATTCAATCCAGCCACAGGTTCCCCTACGGCTACCTTGTGACGTAAGAATCGGGTCAAATTCTAGTCAGGGACGCGGTAGTTGATTTAGCCCTACTCTCGGGTTTCGTGGTTCCATTGTGCTTCCCGAGGCCCGGAAGCTCAAGCATCTCGACATAGTAAAAAGGCTTTCCAATTCTTTTTGTTATCGAATGGTTAGTTCGTTGGTGATTCGGTCACCTGCTTGTTCCATCACAAGCCCGCTATCTTTTCTTCGCCCGCTACCGCACGGACCGGTTCCCCTCGAAAAGGGGCGCTTATATGCCGTAGGGATTTTTCCCTTAGAAAGCGGCAATCGACTTGATTTCCCACAGGCCATAAAGATAGAGAAAAGGCAATGTGTCAGGGGCCAAGCGTACCTCCCGTTCAGGAACCGTTCTTGTCTCAATGTTCATTGATTAGATCGGATCGGTCCCTTATCTCTCAATGGAATGTATATCCCCAATTAAAGGGATCGCCTCTAAGGCTTATACTATACACCTTTGTTCGCTCTAGCCGGTTACGGGGGAAGAAAGCGTGTTATCGACACGGAGGTTGTCCAGTCAACCAATGAAGGGAGGAAGGGCCTCGGGTTGGTTGGATAGTGTCAGCCATACTTCATTCGTTTTCGACCAGAGCGTTAACACAAAAAAAAATAAGAATCAAGAAGGCCCGAGGCGTTTAGCCTCGGGGCTTAGGCAGAGGTTCTTCTATAACCAGACCAAGAGGGTTTCCGGACTTACTGAAGACTAACTGAATAATAAGACCCCAACACCAACAACAACTTAAACTTACAGTTTTCGTGTTAAAGCTGGATACCCAAAGAGCAACAGATAAAACCAAAGCTTAAACTAAAGCAGCAACATCTCCTACCCTTGCTTCCGTCTTATCGTATACTGGATGTATAGAATCTTTCCTTCTGACTTTCACACTTATAAGATCTACTAAGACCCGCCCCTTTTGCCTAGTTAGATGTCCTACCCACAACCCGAGATCTATTACTACTAAAATAAAAGGTCGGAATTTAGAGAACTCATAGAAATGGATCCGCTTTGGATGCCTCCTTTATTTACGTCATTTTGTGGTACCCATTTCTTTCTTGTTCTGTTCGTGTAGAAAAGCGAGTCCCTTTTTCTGCATTCTGGTTTTATACGTTTTTATGGAAGGCAGTTTGTTCAATATGTTTGCTAGTTGCCTTCCATGGTGAGGCTCCTTTTTTTCTTTTTACTTTGACAAACTCGTTTACCCTTGCGCGAATAAGATTAATGGAGACTCGCTTTTGATTAACTAGCTTGGAAAGCATCCGACCATGGGACGCCCGTCCAGATGAACTCTTATCGGAGCTTGCCCCAGCGCCAACCAACTGTGAATCAGCCGCTATTCTCTCTGGTTTTAGAAAGCGAGTGAAGTGCTTTGCTGCTTACTTTACTGGAAAGGAAGACTAGCGAAGGAGTTATGGGCTTTCTTGGCGTGAGATTCTGGTCTTATTCATTCCTCTCTTCCCGGTGCGGTCTAGCTTTATTCTAAGAGGAACGAAGTCTGATTCAACCCAGCAATCTTACTAAGAAGCCTCCAAGCCTGATAAGAATTCTCTTTCCTCGGGCTTCTTACACGTCATTTCTCATGAGTTTTTCGAGTTTGGCCTTTCCTCTGCCCAGAAAGTCGCATAATTGTCCAAGGATTGGCGGGAATGGTGGAAATGGAGGGATATCGAACGTCGAATTGCCCGAAGAGAAGCTTTATGGGAGAAAGGAGGAAAAGGTCAGGCTAGTAGCTAAAGGCTTTACTCAAACATATGTGATAGATTACGAGGAAGCCTCTGCCCCAGTAGCCAAGATGAAGTCTGTTCGTCTCCAGCTCTTCTCTATTGCTGCGAATCGAGATTGGCCTCTGTTCCAATTAGATGTGAAAAATTCCTTCCTGAACGGGGACCCACAGGAATAAGTTTACATGAATCCTCCACCCGGGGGAGGAGAACAAGGTTTGCAGACTTTGAAAGCTATCTAGGGGCGTGAGCAGTCTCCCAGGGCCCGGTCGAAAACCACGGCCCGAGTAGAACGAAAAGAAAAGATCGGAGTCGTTCACAGGAAAAGCGAAGACCGAAAATGCCTACTCCCCTGGTAGGGCTATTCAAAGCAATCCATCCCAGGCAAGGATAAAGACAGCTGAACAAGACCATGCGGATAAGAGAAGAGTTGTGTGATTAGATTTTCACTTGATCTGGAAGATCACCTAATAGACTGGCCTTACTTACTCTCCCCAGGAAGAGAAGGGAATCCAGGGGAAGTCGAAAGAGAACTTACAGGCTTTCCTCAAAGCTCACAGCTAGTCCTCCTTATTTAATATAATTCCCAAGCAGGCGGAGGTAAGGAATGACAAGGTCAACCTAAGCTTAGTCGAATTCTTCCCCTAGGTGAACTATCTTTCGCTTTCGAGAAGACAGTGAAAGCAGAAGACTAAGTCACGACGTGGAAGCTTTCAATTCAAAGAGAAGATTCACTAGCAAAGGGGCGAAGCGAAAAGTCTTCTCTACTTCTTTTTTTTTTCTTTCTTGTTATACCGTCCGTTCGTGCCAAGGGGCGATAGCGGTCCAATAGCTGCGCTTACATTCAATGGCATCGCTTATTCCTCTAAGCATGCTACCAGTCCTAGCTACGGATACTGACTATAGAGAACGTCGAATCAGAATCTCTTTCACTCCCGGCTGAGTCAACAAGACTTATGACAACAGACGGAAGAGCCCATCTTTTCTCTAGCCTTTCGGCTTCCCCTCCTATTTTCATTTCATTACCTACCTCGATGTGTTCTTTTCTTCACTATTTAGGTAGACTTTTCAGAGAGTTCTTTTTCTAGGAGTTTGCAGATTGATTCCCTGAGTCTTCTTCATCGAAGACTCTTTCCAAACAAGGAAAAGTCTCATTGAATGAGAAATCCCTATTCCTAGGGGAAGTTCTGCTCGTTTCACTTCCGTGGTTGAGTGATAAAGAATCAGATTGGCTGCTTCCAGACATTCTAATGAAGTTCTATCATTCCCAAGGGTAGACCCTGGTTTTTGTTTAATCTACGCCCAATTCTTGGCGTGAGAGTAACTGCCCCTTTTTCCCAATCAGCCGGGAAGAATCTCATAGTCAAGGAGAAGAGGGAAGAACGAGGGCAAGCATAATAAGAAGCAGTCATTGAAGAAAAAAAGACAAAAAGGAGCTGATCCGATGGATGAAGCTAACGATCAACGGAAACTACCGGCTATGAAGCTAGATGGCATATAATTATAATAAGGTTATGCCAATCCAATATAGATGGCAGGTGAAAGAATACCTGTTGCCCTGGATGTTTGGTGGCCGATGCACAATCTTTCTTGAAGCCGTCGCGCTGATAAGAAGAAGAGTTCTGAGGGGCTTTAATGGCTTATTAGATTAGCCAAGAAACTTCTTTGGATGTCTTGAAGAAAGAGTACCAAGCAAGAAAGGCTAATGGTGTCCGAGGCTTCTTACCTCTCCCCCTAACCCTAGGGTTAGGGTAGGGCGGGGGGTAACTTGCCTTTCCTACCCCACTTAGACAAGGACACTTATCGAATGCGAAAAGGTATTCTTGAAAGGAAGGAAGCGTAAAGCAGAGCCCCTCGACTTGGCTCGTAACCATTAGAGTCGTTTGCGCTTTCTGGGGAAGACTTTTCGATCTTTCTAAAATCTAGGTAAGTCGAAGGGTATTCCACAAGGGTATTCTCTGGACAAGAGGAACCGAATAAAGAGTGACGGTTTGGGCTAGGTCCTTGCGATCCTGCCACCTCTTGGCAAAGTAGGCTGATGGGCGACGCCCCCTCTTTTCGCAATGGTGTGGGGCGTCAGAGGCTGTTGCCCCGTGACCAACTCGAAGGGGCTGAAGTTCGAGGCAGAGCTTTTTGGTTGTTAAGTTATAGCAGCACTGAGCAACATCCAACAACTCCAGTCCTTCTGGTTTGCACTAAAGTGCCTTAAGTAGCCCTCGAGGAGTCAGTTTATTCTCTCCGGCTGAGCTTTCAAAGATATACCGACCATAGGTATCTTACCATCAGATACCGACAGTCGTCTTCTAACAAAACCGACCCCTTAATATCATCAATTTCACATAACATAAAAAAGCTCTTTTCATCATCAGAAACAACTGGATTTCCGACCTCTTGCATTGCATTACCATAACGAAAAGAAAAATGAATTATGAAAATAGAGATTGCTCTTGTGATTCGAAATGAACCTTTCTCGATGGAGGAAAGGAATAGCGATGGATTCCTATGGAGCATCCAGGAACAAGAAGATTCAATCGGACGACGAATTCTTACGTGGAAAAAGGAAATCAAAGATCCGCTTCCACGATTTCATCTATATCGAATCTTAATATCAGAATAGCTTATATAGTCGTCATGATTCAATTCATGAATTAGCCCACTAGAGTTCACTGCATTTTTTTTATTTTAATATTTAATATAATAATATATAATATCATTCGTGTCTCTGTTACAACACGGCGAAACTCAATAATGATGAGAAAAAAGAAAGAATTTGGCTTTCTGGGGATTGTAGTTCAATCGGTCAGAGCACCGCCCTGTCAAGGCGGAAGCTGCGGGTTCGAGCCCCGTCAGTCCCGACCTAGGATCCAATGAATCGATCAATTCATTTCTCCATTTTCTGTGAAATCAAAGAGAGTCCAGTTGCCTCCGATGAAGTGCCTAGGAGAAGGTCTCGGACTCTCCAAGCAAGATAGGAACCGTCGAAGCCCCTTCATGGTACTAGTGGCATGCTTTACGGGCAATCTAAGGCAGCCTCTAATCTTTCTAATTTTTTTTTCCTCAAACCAAAAAGAAAGGCAACTATCAGATCTACAGACCGTGGAGCTGCAGTCAAGCTGCTCTTTGTTGCGACTTCTTCCTTTGCTCTATCTATAGACCCAGCCAGGATCAATGAATGACAGGACTATGGAACCATTCTACCTACTAGCTAATCCCAATCCGATGGCTTCACGAAGGGCGATATGCTAATACTGGGGTGGAAGATCTCGACGGAACGTGATCCAACCACAAAAAAGAGTATCCGATTTTTATTAAATATTAAAATCCTGAGTCGATGGATGGGAAGCATGGGCCAAGACAAGGGGAAGCTCCGTACCCACCAAAGCAAACGAAAACGCTTGCTCACAACCTTTTATGCCTTGGGGTGGTGCCCATTCTCTCTCTTAAGCCACGTCAGAGCTTGATCCGCTACCGATCAGGAAGTGCGTTCGGCACTCGTAATACTAGCGAGAAGCTTCCCTTGGGATTGTTTTCCCAGGCATCCTGCCCATAGATAGCGCGGACCAATCCTTCTTTCCACGCTCCCTTCTGGTTGGTTATTCTTTAGTAATGCATTTGTGCCTGACCCTTGCAATTCACTTTCAAAGGTATACTTCACCGCTGCTCCTGTTACCACCTAAATGACTACTCAAAACAACACACTTTCTTGGTCACGCTGATGGAGACTATTCGACGAATCCTAGCTTCCGGATCTTACGGAGAAAGAAAGGGCCAGGACAGAACAACAAGTGCGGAATCCCATCCTGCTGCAGGGATTGGAAATTGCGGAATATCAGGATGTCAGGCTCTTGCAAAGAAGGCAATTCATTCGTAGTAGGATATTGAAACCTCAAACCCTCTCTGTCAACAACATCGAAAAGATCTTGACGAAGGAGCTCGAGCTCTCTTCCATATTCAATTCTCGGAAGAAGATTCTCAGAAGCTGATTCTACGCATCAGACTAACTGGAGTTCATGCTTTCCTGCGTGAGACAAAGGAAGCAAATCATCTTACTCGGCGGGAAGGGAAATGTTGGACTTGTCCTCCCTCTCAAAAGAAGGTTAATTTCAGCTATAGAAAAAGAAAAATCACATTCTTCAATCGGCGAAGCCTCACATCCTGTTCCTGTTTCCTTAGACCAGGGAAGATTCGTTTCTTAATGAGAAAGAGGAATTGGGTGGAAAAGCTATTGATCCAGTTGAGACAGCTCATATATCGTACTTAACAACTCATTTGAATGCAGCTCATAATGCTAATTATAGCAACCGATCGATATCGTCTGATAAAAGATTGGCCCATCTGGACCTGGAGCTTTCTAAATTCCTTTCCTAAAGCTTTTGAAGAGAAGAAAAAGCGAATCTGAGCCATGCGATGCGAGGGAGGGCAGTGAGCGCTATTTGATAAATGAGGTAATATATGTCAGACTTGTCTGCAGGCCTCATCTTCGACAAGAGAAGGAGTGCCTCTTTCTCATGTTCATTGACGGAAGTCTTTGGCTAACAATTCCTACTTCTCCCAACCCAAAAAGGACTACCAAGGATAAAGCCAGCTATTCGAACGCTTAACACATGCAATTCTAGTTATATCCATTCAGGAGTCCAGTCCAAGCGTAAGCTAGATTCGTTTATTGACCTGAAAGCAAAGTCAGGCCACCGGAGGAGATCAGGGACTGACTTGACTTGATTCAAAGAGTTGGGCGAAAGCAGCATCACCGGATTCTAACAAAGGAGCTGGATTCATGTCAATTGAGTCAAAAGTCGAAAGAAAGAAGTCTTCCCTGTCCTACTAAGGCAACCAGGTGTGACGGGCCAGTGTCCCAACTTTCATAAGGGAGAGGAAGTCAAGCAACGAGACCTCAGTCTATTCAAAGACAGAAGCTTAAGCCACTGGTCCATCCACTCCCTTGGGTCTAGCATTCCATCCTGAATAAATAGGAAGACAGACTGGCTTAAATACAGGGGCAAGATCGTTCACTCGTTGCGTAACGAGACTACTTAAAGTGAAGTCGGAACTCGGGTTGGAAGGCTGGCTGAGCGAATATTCAAGTTGACAGTGTAATGGTGAGTATCCAATCTCTCCAATAAGAAGGATATACGCGCTTCTTCCTCATACAAGAATGAACCTATCCTTGCCCAGCTCATCTCACGGGAGGACACTATTGAGCCTAGCACTTCAACATACTCTAAAAGAGGCATTTCATATCTATCTCTCGTGCTAACAGGAGCCAACTACGGTATCTCATCATACAATTGACATTGCCTTCACATCTAGTTTACGTAAATAAGTATCGACGAAAAGGTGCATTGATGCCACGGTCCTACTGAAGTTCTCTACAGGCTAGCGTACTACAGAGAAAGGAGGAAATAATGGAATCTCTCCAGAAATCAAAACTGAGCTTTCGAAGTGGAGAAACTGCTCAGCGTGCGTTAGAATGACTTTGTCTCAGTGGAAGAGGGCAGAGCGTTTACACGAATGAAAGACAGGATAGGCCCAAGCAAAGAGCAGGCTTCACGAATGGGGGGGGCGGAAGCAAAGGCTAAGGGCGAAGGTACCAACGCAGACACTAAAGAAGATAAGGCAATTTAGTCATTTCTTCTCCGAAACCACTTTGGGTATTTCATTCATGCGGGTAGAAGAGATTGAAATGATCTCAAAAGTCGCTCTCACCTCGACCCTTCTTCTAAATGCTGTTTTCCAACAATGTAAAGTACACCTAAGGGATATAACTCAAATGGCGAAGAGGGAGTTTTTTGAGTATTCCGGTCACCCTCCGCCAACCGGATTTTGGGTGCCACATGGATTCTGAACATTGTTGCAGATGCTCCAACAGATCTTTGGCATCAACCTCTTTTCTGTGAATCCCCCCTTTTCTTTATCCTTCTTTATGTTCTTGCAACCAAAAGATAGTGATGTTGTTAGAATGAAGCTATGTTGTTATCGAGCATTATGTTGTTTATGAGGCTTATCTGTTAACAGGCTAGCCTGCCCCACTTTAAGGTGAGCTTTTGGAGGATAGTTTTCATTTCTTTCACCGCCTTCCCCGGAATCAAGGTCTCACGATGAGCCAGAGCATGAAGCTCATTCCCAATCCCCAGTGTCTCAAAGGCGGCTGGAGCGGCTCACTTACCACCATCAACTGTAAACTGATTCTGAGACTTCGGAATGGCAAAGATCAGAAAGGGGGCTTTTAGGCGTTAGGCATGAGAAAGGAAAAAGAAAGGGCATCGTTCTCGGCTGGCCGAACATTGGAGTCGGCGCTCTCCTCAACCGGATCAATTAAAACTTTTAAACTTCCAAAGCATTAACTCAAACGAGGAAAGTCCCCTCAACTTGATCACACAAGGCCAATCGAAAGGGCTTTCTTCGCTCGAAAGACGAAACTCAGCTAGCGCTTTCTTTCTATACGAGAAGAATCGTTCTCTATCTGATATTTGTTCTCGCTCGCGAAAGGCCTCGCTAGGACCGGGAACAGATCGAGACGGGAATGGTGAACCCATTAGGAATCGCTCATGACTGGATCGTGTACAACAACCTTAACCGCACACGCTTTTCTTTTTTTTGGCCTCCCACTTGACTTTAGTCCACCCGGCATAACCGCATTTCAACGAACTACATCGGAGTTGTTGTGAGTGAGAAACCACGAGATATCAGAAGATAAATGAAAGAATGGTGACGCATTAATAGATAGCATCGCGTCATTAACCGGTTTGATCGCAGGACGAGTTCTCCAGTGTGCATTTTATTATAGTACAAACCTATCGGACCGACACAGGTGAACGCGTACTCAGCGTCTATCTGGAGTGAATTGTTCTAACTTGATTACAGTAAATACGAGATTCTTGGTGGACCGGAAGATAGCAATCCGTCTCTCTTGCGTGCCGTATCTCTTTTCCAAAATCTATCTTTAGGGGGGATAAGACGTAGGTTAAGCCGGCAACTCCTCATAGTCGAAGTTCCCATCCCCTTTAGGTTTACGAGAGATTCGGGTACGGAAGAAGAAGAAAAAAAGGGAGTGGAGTCCCTTATCACCTGACAATACGGATCGAAAAGTCGGCCCCAAAAAAAAGAATCTAGAACTACCTTTACACTATAATCATTAAGTCAAGCCGGCATAACCGCCCTATACTAATAGGATAATTCAATTCGGATCAGCTCGGGCTCCACCGGAGAGGCGAAGAAGAAGGCAATAAGCGCTCAGATTGGACCAACCTTAAAGGTTCGCGTCATTATCCTCTTGGTCCCGACTAGAATCAGGCTTCTCTTGAAAAAAGGTAAGGAGTTATTCGATCTAATAAAATAAGGTTTTAACCCTAGCGCCTAAGTAACCCCCGTATGGTAGGAAGAAGAGAAAGGCGGAGGAAAAAAAAAAGCGATAAGCGAACCGGATTCTCGGGCGGTAGAAACCACCAATAATGTATATAGAAAAATGGGTACTACCTATATTAAAAAATAGATACCTGAAAATCATTCTGTAATAACTATGTGACCATGAAGGGAGTAGTTGATTCGTTCCAATTCATTGGTTGGTTTAATCCGGTATAAATATCATAATATGACGGGATCGTCGTCTTGACAAAGATGAATAGAAAAAATTCTTGGTAACAAGAAGCATTTTTTTTTCCCGAACCGAAGTCTTTGACGAAAAGTTTTCTATTTCTAATGGATTGGTCTTTACTGCAAGAATATGAATGACTCGCTATTCACTCGCGAGGGTCATAATAAAATAATAAGATTATGTAGGAGAGATGGCCGAGTGGTTTAAGGCGTAGCATTGGAACTGCTATGTAGGCTTTTGTTTACCGAGGGTTCGAATCCCTCTCTTTCCGCCAGTGGAAGTTGCAGGCCTTTTTCTTTTTTTAAGATGGTAAGGAGGAGGGAAACTTCATAACATACCGAGATTGATTCATTTCACCGGATTCCTAGGAAGTGACAATCTCAGTTGAACAAGTAGATCAAGGGAAGGTCAAAGTCAACCGCGGAATGACTCGCTGATACTTAGAGAGTTGCTCGCTCTCGTTCAAAGAGCAAAGAGAAGACAAGAAAGCTAATCCGCTCCGTCCGCTCTTTCTGAAAGTTCCCTCCGGGGGTCTGACCCTCCGCTACCTAATATTCCCGGCTAACCGAATTCATGTTTTAGTTTGGTAGGCCCCTCCGATTCAACTCGGCCCCTATCCCCACTATGATCCCTTTCTTCTCCTCGGTTCTCGAAACCTTTCTTTTCAACTAGCTTTTCGTTCTGCTTTGAAATTGCCTTTTTTTTTGTTGTCGGGTTTGTGCTCCATAAATTGGAACGTTTTCCCGGTATTTTTGATAGAAATTAGCAGAAAAGAAAAGGGCGGGGACGAAAGAAATAACCATAGCAGATGCATCGGATAGACGTCAGGAACTTTGTTTTACTGTCAGATTTGCATTCCCCACATCTCATTGGAACGAGGCTACTCTTTTCCATTTGAGATCAAAATCGGGGTAGAACAGAAAGGGCTATGGACCATACAAGACTAGCAAAAAGAGAATCAAAGAGCCCTACCGGAAGGAGCATTTCCGAACTCAATTACAGAAGGGGGAGAAAAAACGTCACTTCTACAATTCAAAACCATATCTCTTCTCCGGAGTCAGGGAAGAGTACCAAAACAGGTGTTTTCCACTCATATCATAAAAGACTCCTATTCAGCTACTTCAACCATTTCCAACAAACTCTCAACTTATTTCTTTTCTCTTCTTCTTTCAAGGTCTCGTCCCGCTGGAGCTGCTATTTAAATTACATCATATCGGTGTCAAGTCAAAGAAAAGAATCTTCCTTGGGCGCATTCTTCGATGCTCTCGAAAATCAAGAAAGGGAAGCCCCAAGAAAGAAGGTCACCCAAAACTCCTACTTTCAGTGTGGCCTTCGAAAAAGTTGATTGAAGTAGGGCGGTGTGCCAGCAGAAAGAGGGCTTGAAGCTCTCCTGTTGTCCCCTATGGTGAAAGGTAGTCCGAGTGGCCTACATATACATATAAAAGTAAGTAGGGCACCATGTCTGACTGGTCGTTGAACTATCAAAGAAAAGGTGGAATAAAGAAGGATTTGCCACAGTGTGCTTATTGCATATCGCGGCATTCTCCCTTGAGGCCTAGATCCTTTGTAGAGATTCTCGCCTAATATCTGGAAGGAATTGGAACTCACTCGAGAACGGCTCTATCAGACAACCTTCTAGGACCTTCCCAAAAAAGAGACTTTCGATGTCCCTCTTAAGAATCCATTTAATTTAAGCGATCTAAGTGAAAAAATATCACCCCTGCTTTCTCTACGCTTGACTTGAATTAGGAAATGAAAATCAATTCAGATGCGAGCAAGAACTATGGATCAACCTAGTTTTAAGAAGACTATGCTACCAACGAATGTGGCCCTACCCAGAAAGAGTAGAAAAAGGCTTCCCCGTGAGGAGGCGGACACTTATTCTTATCTAATCATGCGAGTTCTAGCAGTCCTAGGGAATTTCTTTGCTGTCTCGGACTTGGAATCTTCCTATTAGACGATCCTTCTTTTCGGACGCACTACCACGAGCGCTACCTTTTTAGCACTTCGCTTTCATGCACTACAGCTCTTGATGAGCCTGCGTGGTCTTAGTCAGGTAAAGTAAAGGCCGAGAAAGAATGTAAACGGAGAATCGCCTGATGCTGAATCCATATAGAATAAATGAGCACACTGGCCTCGAGAGAATAGCCTTGCTGCACTCTACGAAGATATGAGTCCAACGATCCACTAAGAACCATCGTCCCTTTCAAAAACCCTCCACACGTCCGCGATGCATATAAGACATTACTTCACTTATCACTTTGATAGATGAAGAAGCTTTCTCCGCCAAGGAAAAAGAAGTTCGATTCAAAAGCAGACTTTAGGCTAGCATGTACTGTCTCGTGCTTAGTCTGGCAACTCTATATCCTTTTCCTTAATGAAATTCTCGCTCAGGAGGTACATGAGGGCTTATTTGGATTGGAAGTGACTAATCAAAAGCATAGCATCTGTAACTAGTTAGAAAGAAGTCTATTAGAAAGTAGAATACCATCGGTGCAGTGAGAACCATCTTCTTCTTTTTCTTATAAAGAAAGAGGCCGGAGGAAAGCCAAAAGTGCCCTATACCAAAACGATCGAAAGAGAAAATATTAGGTGTAGGAAGGCTACCTGATCAGTGAAACGAAGGACCCAAGGAAGGTGGTCCTGAATCCTGAAAGCAGAGTTAGGAAGAAAAAAGTAAAATGATAAGATGCCAGTTTAAAAGGTCCGTTATTTCGTGCCCCATTTTTGGATCAGTGAAGAATGTATTAGAAATTCGGTGTCCAAGTGAAGTGAAACGACGCCATCAGAAGCACAACAATGATCTCTCGAGTCGGGATGATGGCTATTCATTGAGATAATCTGATGCAGACTGGCAGACTTAATGGAGCTAGCGGTAGTTAGTAAGATTTGGTATCTTTATTGGCTTTAGTAGGCGCAGGAATTACATGATCTACAGATACAGAGTTTCCTTCATCTGATGGCATTTCAACAATTGGCATTGCCTCATATTCAAGGAGTATGCGCGGGAGTAGACATATAGAAATCGACATTGAAAGTCAACGGGTACTCGTCAGGTAGTATTCCCAAACCTCGCATTGTAAGCTCAGATTGGGTTCAGGAAGCTAGGCAGGAGCCCGGTGCCATCTCCAAACTTCTCTCCATCCTCAGAAGGAAAGTCGAATCCCAGGAGCGACGGGTACATCTGAAATAGGTTATGATGAGAGAGGGGGTGAGCGATGGATAGCTTTCATTGAAGATACCGGTTCTTTATTCCTAGATGGCGAGAATCAGCCCTTTTCAGCGCTTTGGGTATAGCATATATGTTGGTGAGAGAATGGATTTTAGAATCAGAATTCTCTATTTCTAAGTAAAGAAATCCAGCATTCGAACTAAAGAGATGCATGAATACATTTCTTTCTCGATGCGGATCACAGCCTGGTTTCGTAGCCAAGGGGGGCCGAATAGAAGTCTTCCTCCTCACGCTTTCTACTAGTCGGATAGGTAGCTTCTGCCTATAGGATAGGCCCGTCTTTGCGTTTAGGCTGGATACATTCCTTTCAAAGCAAAATCATTAATTTAAATTATAGAAAGCCCTTGGTATGACCTTATCTTCTCCTGGTGCAACCTCTCTCTTTTCTTCGGCATAGCGATCCCTATTCTCCATTGAGTGTTTCGTACTTCCCATTTGAACCCGCACTTGCGACTTCTTCAAAGTGATTGTATTCGGCGGCATAATTGTATTGATAACGACTTTCTCACTTAAAAGATTGGATTTTAGCCCAGAAGCTGCACGAGGAGATAACGGATTTTTGGATCCACGATTTTGCTTTCATTTAAGGATTTCTTGTCATCAAAAAGGCATGATTCTCTTTCTTGGTAATAGGTGGAAGTCAGCCGGGGAAGAAGGGCATTCGATAGCAGCTACTTTTGTGCTTCACATCTTTCCCGTTCGTATCTTAAGAATTTCATTGCCTTCCCCATTCTTTCACTAGTCTCAGTCCGAGTACAGAAAGGGTATCCATTTTATTTTAAGAGAGTATACAAGGGTAGACCTCTTTGGTAACGGTATCAAGTGATATATGATTTGATTGGATTTTCTTTTCGTGGAGAGATCTTTTCCTCACTTCATGCTTGAAGGGAAGGGTTAGGACCTGACCTGCTCTTTTAGAATCGCTTCTCCGTTCCAGGGCTCGCCTTCGCTTTGATTATTATGCTACCTAACTATAGCGGTGGAGCCAATACGGGATCCTTTCCATAGTCAGGTTCCCTAGGCGCTGCTTTCCTTGTTTTTACCTTCCTGGTTGTTTTTAGTTGGAATGTAAGTCCCTGGGATTTCTTCAGTCTTCCCTGCGGTTCACGTGGAAGTCTCAGTAGTTGCATTACCGTCGCTTCACGATCTAGTGGGAGAGCCCTTTCTTTACAGTTGGAATTTCCTTTTAGCCAATTGCAGCTCTAATCTAAGGCAAGCAAGAGGAGAGGTTCTAGGCCTCTAGCCAAGAGTACCTTTTAAGCGCAAGCAGCGGGCTATATATAAAAGCAAGTGGAGTTGCAGTGATAAGCTAACCTCATGGACCAGTTTGCAGCGATCTACTTTCAGTGCTTCTTGGAGGGAGTCATTTCCTTTTGAGTGCTAGTGAGTTTCTTCTTCTGGGTGAGTGGAAGTTGTAGTTTTTTTACCTTCTAGACGGTTTTCTGCGGTTCCCCTTTTCCGTCAGTTGGGGTTGGATTCCTTTTGAAGGTAGGAGTTCGTTACAGGCTCAGGTATTTTTTACAGCATATAAAGTTTTAAGGTAAGCGCTGTGCTAAGTTTATAAGTCCGTCTATGTCGATTCAATTGCAGTTATTCGCCTTTCTTGCGAGCCAGAAGTTGTAATTGCTTTCCTTTCATTCAACCTCTCCCTGTCATGAGCTATCCTAAGCCTTTCTTTCGTCCTGCCATTCTTTCTGCTAGCTATCTAGTGGGAGAAAGAAGCCCATACTGTTGGAGTGCTAGGCTGACGCCCTTTCCTTTCCCTAAATTTTCTTTGCCTGCTTCTCCCGTTTTCGTTCTTTTGCGCAGGGGTATGACGGGTTAGCCTCAGAAGGGCAACTTTTTGGATAAGGCGGCGGCCTTCTAACCCTCGGCCTATCTGGTCCCGTGCGGATCCCTTTAGTTTCTATGGTCTTACCTTCGCGCTCACTTGGCAGACTGTCTCCGTCAGAGATGGTTTCAGACTCGACCTGGAAGAGGGAGCATGAATTCAATCCATCCTGGGGTTATTCAAACTATTTCCTTTCTCACGAATTGGATTTGAACCCATATCAAGCTTCGGGAATCCAATGGAATCAGAATCCGCAGCTAGGGCCAACCTTATTGTATTCGCTTGGACGTACTGACTAGATCTGTCTGCTTTCCTTGTTCGGGAATCCGGGTTGGAACTTACCTTTCATCTAGCTTATCACATGTTAGGTCAATCCCTTCCACTGAGCACCAAACTCATTCCATCAAACGGGTGCTTCAACCTTTTTTGAATGAGTCGAGAAATTGCTTATGGAGAGAACGCCGGTTCCACTAGATCGGAAGTTGGTTTAGCTATAGATTGAAGCACCGTTCTATTGCCTCCTATTGGATCCTCGAGTGAATGAAGGAGTCTGAATCCGCCTGGCAGCGCAAAGCGGTTCCTAAGCGAATGATCAATAGGTATCTTTCTGCTTGCCCCACTTGGCTAGCTGCTTTGGCTAGTGATTCCGAAAGGTAGATCAGGTGTAAGTAAAGCTAATAAGCTCCTCATTTTGAGTAGTTGATTGTACTAGTCGATACGACTAGTGCAGAGAGTAGAAAAAGGAAGATGGCAGAGCTCAAGGAAAGAACTTGTTTGAGACGAAGAACATCAAGTCAATAGACAAATAAGGGCAATCAAAGAGAACGGATCCCATTGAACCTCCGTCTTTCTTGGCCTTGATCCCATGACTGAGACCACCCTTGACTGATCTACTGCCATTGGAAGGTTAGCTTCCTAGATTCCTATGTAATGTACGAAACGCCTGGGATTGCCTTCGACTAGGAATGAATTCATGGGGACAGATTTTCTTTGTTAGAGTAGGAATAAGGGCGAATAAGACCTATATATGAGCATGACCGAGAAAAAACCCAGACGAGAGAGGGTTGGCAAGGGCCAATTGCTCTGACTTCTCTTTTTAAGATATTTCGAGTTAGGTTTAGGCACTCCATCTGATTCGACGATCTGCTCCGTGCGTTCCATAATGCTTTCCCATTTGGTCTCCTCTATACTAGAGGCCTCAGGATTTCCACTAGCCATGACTTGATCTTTGAAAGAAACCGTGCTCTGATACCAAGTCAGGTCTTTTTCCTCAAGTCATCAAGCGTCGTGCCAAAGTCGTGTTGCGTAACGAGTCTATAAGCTGTCGGTCCGCCGCAGCAGAGTCATTTCCCTTTACACTTAGCTACTTGCAAGAGCACACACACAAGGCAACAAAAAATCTAAGCAAGCCGCAGAATTAGAAAGAGAGACCAAGCCCAGCGCTCTCTTCAAAGCGGTATGGTTCTAGCTACTGCTACTAAAGAAGTGCGAAAGTTTCTCCCTTTTCATTCTCCGCTGGGCCAGACAACGAGACTAAGATCAGGAAGAAAATGGGTAGGTAGAGTAACGTTCTTGAGGGCAAGCCTCCTTCGTCATCAAAATTGGAAGAATTCGATAGGAAACCTTTTCTTACCCTTTCTTTGTTACGGATCTTTTTGTTCAGGGTCAATAACTTGAAACTGCTCTTGGCATGCCTACTCGAATGTAGTCAACGTGTCTCGGAAGATACTGTGTAAGGAACTGAGAAGGCGACGGTTGGCATTTTCCCCTCTACTTTCATTTGAGGATCGATTCTCTATTCCCCAAAGGGAGCTCTTTCTGACCCTTACACCATAAATACCAGTTTCCGATCGGACAAGAGAAGCAATTCGAGTCACCTTCTTTGTTAGACCGACAGACCGCGTGAGACCCAGTTGCGAGCAATAGCGTCTTACACTTTCCCAAAGACCAATACACAAGCGATTCGCCATAGTCTAATCGATCACGGAGGACAGCCAATGACCGAGCTCACGGTGGGAGAAAATCTTCTAGTTGATCCTAAACAAAGGATATCTTTTCCCATCATACGTACCGAACGTACCGGAAGAAGAGCTTGTAATACAGGTCTTAAAGAGACAACATCGATTGTTATTGTTTCGCTTTCGTCAGTAGCGAATTTAGCGTATGGCCCGAAGGGCTTTAGCCGATGGTTGGACATTCACATTCAGTAAATTAAGGTAGTAGAGCTCCTCAGGACCTTAGACTTAGTTTTAAAAGTTGGGCATCGCTAGAAGTATCAAAATCTAGCAGCAAGCACAGAGCAGGTATAATTGCCATAATGGCCTTGTGTGGTGGCGATTGAGTTGCTCTCTAGGCTCTTGTCTGAGACATTGTTTTCTTACTCTTTAACTCGCATTTATGCTTTCATTCACACACCTTTTTTCTTTTTCCTGCCCTTTCTCCAACTGCTAGAGCTTGCCTTGCTTCTGTTCCGAGGCAGGAAGTGACGCGCATAGGATCTGCGCGCTCGGTGGTGCGTGCTAGGTGAGCAAACTGAACGAGCCTTGGCTTGTTCGTAGCCAGAAGGTATGTTGGTTGCAGCATGGCTTCCATAACCTTCCTCCTTTCATCATGTGGTTCCACGTTATTAGGGCTTCTATTAGTACCCGTGTGCTTGTCCGGAGCGTGGATTTCTTCCCGGAACTTTTCTTTATGTAAATAGATGATTAGATTATCGTATCAAGTGTGAAACCCTCCCTCCCCTATGGGATATGGGATTCAAAAATGAGACTTATCTAACTCTAACGCCAATAAGAAAGGATGGTGTAAGTGGGTAACAAACCACACCAAACAGGCCGTAGCAAGCAGAAAGGAACTAAACTAGGGGTGGCCAGGTGTGAAGAGAAAGAGAGCGTACAACAGACATAGTAGCCAACTCATAGAAAGAGCAGGGGCGCTAGCTTTGAAACAAGGTAAGAGGAGGAGGCTCCAACTCAATAATCATTGTTTTAGGATTTTTATTTAATTTAAAAGGTACAAACCACCGGATGTCGAAGAATTTTCGTAGTGTACCAGAGTATCCTGTTACAGAGGTCTACCGTCACGGATAGAGAAATTGAAGCTTCTATGAAGAATAAGTCTTTCATATCCTCCAAGTGAGACGATCTAAAGCCTGCGGAAGATGCCTAACTTTCCATAGAAACCTAGGATGGTTAAGGTCCCCATTCCACCTGCTGATCAATGGGTGTCTGCTGTCCAGAAATCCAAGTCTGAAGTCTGAAAAGAAGGCTGCAGAAGCCGTAGGGGCACAGTTGATGATTCAATTCCTGAAAACCCGAAACTCAGACTAAGAGCTGATTCTAGGGATAGGGATTCGAGATCAGTCTTCTTTAGAAGACCGGTTATTCCAGCAAAAGCTGATAGGCAAAAAAGAGATTTCCTCTTTCCTACTCAATGTCTGTCAATGTAGGTATATAATGGGCTTAAAAGGCTTAAAGACGTACAGCAGTACCCAGATGCTAAGGTAAGGAAAAATCTTGCACAAACTATTCGTCATCAAGAGTCAGAGGGGAGGGCGTCTTATCTAGCTGCCTATTCTATTCCGAAACAGGGGATTCAATAGCTGCCCTGCCTCTTCGAGAACATCTGCTCGTGGGTATCTTAATCTCTGCTTGGCCTTAGGAAGTTTCCTTTGAATATGTCACTTCCGGGAAGAAGGGGATAGATTCTCTTGCAGCTTCTTCTAGGCTGCACCTGACACAAAAATTCTAAACCGTCTGTTTTGTTTTCAAGCTCCCTAGCTACTAGAACTAGAGGAAGGGCTCTTTCTGTTGATCACGGGATCTACTCATAGCCTACTTTCCTACCCTTGTTGTGATGAGACCTTATGCCGTGAAGTCAACATAGGATGAATGCCCCTGGGCTTAGGAGCTCGTTGCACTCTTCTTTTCTCTTTTCACGACTAAGCCAGAAAAAGAAAGAGGTGCTCTCCTAGACGTGGACCTTCAGATGGGAATAAACTCTCCCTTCTAGTCTAGAAATCTGGCTATCCCCATCAAGTTATAAGTAGCTTACTCGACGATCTCGATACCAAACGAAGGAAGTTATGGATTAATGGGGCTAGGTTCGCTTTCCGGAATTGTGACCTCTTATTCTTAACAAGATCGTAGAGCGACACAAGACAAAGTGACCCACATCGATGTATAGAGTCTCCACCCTTTCTTGCAAGAAAATTCATTCTACCTGAAGATGCAGAGTACCAAGGGCTAGACGGAAGGAAAGAGTAAGCCCATTTTCCCAAGTGGAGGAAACGTGACTCAAAAGAAAGAATCCCTATCTCCAAAAGAGGAGCAATACAAACCGCAGCTATTGAAAATAAGCGATCTTAGCCCTTGATGGTATGGCACGTTGTTGGAAGTTTTTTCGGAAGAGAAGTGGGCAAGGAACCATCCAGATGAATACTTTTTGAGTTCCCGGCTCCCGGCCTTAAAGAATGAATAACTGGCTCAAAGCGTAGTGGATTTTTTCCTCCTACCATTGCTAATGAATCCACTGGTATTGGACTGCTCTCAAAGGCGACGGGGGGATCCCTTTTTTCTTTTTTCGATCTCCGTAGAAGGGAAATGAGACTCATAAGCCTTTTTGTAAATCCACTCCCAAAAACTAGGAGGGGAGGCCAATTCATTTGGCTATTCTGTCACTTCAGAAAAGGCAGAAGGAATAGCTGCAGAGGAACTCGCTTCATCACTACATTCTATCCCATCTAGTGAATCTCTCCTTCCTTATGATTGGATTGTCGAAGGCAGCCCTTTTCAAGTCCTGGAAAAGGTTATGAAGAAAGGCTTTTGAGACACTACGAAGCAAGTTCAGTCAGCGCATAAAGAGTCCGCTAGTGTAGTTGACTAGTAGTACCATTAGCCTTACCGTTCACTCGAAAGAACCGTCGGGAACAGCCCTAGACCTTACCTTGGTGACCATACCAGCCCCATCTTTCATAGCAATCCAAAAGGCTGAGAGATCTTTCTATGATAAAACACAGGACTCTCCTCTCCCTAGAGATTCTCAAGTGCAGTCTTCCACTCAAGGCAGGAACCACTACTTAGAGTCCTGGACCACTTCATTTAGGAAAGTACCTCTTAGTGGCATCTAGGGGCATCCCTGTCAACCTAGGAAACTCTCTTTCTAACCGAGAACACGCCTCCCTCCTCTCCTTCTGGTCACTCGTTCCTCTTGAGCTGCGAATCCGGGACTTTCAGTTCGAATCCATGGCAAGACAAAGGGGAGGATCCTTTTCTATTTGAATTTGACTGCCTGGCCAGTTCATTGCCTGCTTGGTTTCCTCAAACCACTTACCGGTAAAAAGAACATAGCCAAGCCAATTCGGCTATTTGTTGGCATTCCATTCCGAGTGAGAGTTCCTTTCCATCCGACACAGGAAAGCAAGTTCCTTTTCCATCTTAGTTACGGGAGGTCACGATCCAACACAGCTGCATTTCTCATTCCAGGAATGAAGACAAGGAACCATGGACTGAGAACTTCGTTCCTTGCTTGTAAGCTCGATCAATGACTAGGCATCTTCTAGAATTGATTGATTGGGAAAGCTGGTTCAAAGCAAGGATTTCTGTAGGACGGCCATTCAATTAGTGGTTTCACTTTCAAGTAGTGGATCAACTCTTTCCTAATAATCCGAAAAATCAGAAGCAGAGTAGGAAAGCCCTTTTTCTATGGTATGGAGAAGGAAGCGGAAACCACCATTCGAATAAAGGGCGGCGGATGGCAATAGATAAGTAAGGGTTGGCTAAGCACTAGCTACCTAGCTAGAAGGAAAGGGCAGCCCTTATCTCAATCTCATGCCTTCCTAAATTAAATAAAGGCATAACTAGAGTCATTCCTCTGCTAGTAGGAGCATATCTGAGTACAGAAATGATTGTGTAAGAGAATAGGTTGTTATTGGTCGGTCCTAAAGGTAAGAGTAGGTTGCTCCTCTGTTCCCTACTAATTCTAATTGCGTAAGAGCCTAGTTTTCTCTTCCCTCTGGGTGAGTCGCTTCTTTCTCCAGCAGCTATTGCTAAAGTCGGGTTTGGGTCTTCCCCTGGTGGACGTAGAGGCATCGATCGACAGGGTGCTAATCTAATAAGGGCTGGAATAAAAACCTCATCCTCCATTCCCTCCATGTCTTCAATATCAGTTACCACAAACTGTTCCATAATTCAGTATCCCTCATTGCACTCTGTACTGCTTCCTTCAGCTCACCAACTGTAGCATAGGGTGGAACCACTATAAGCTCACCAGGCTCCCTCGTCAACTCATATTTTAGCTCTCTTGAACTTGGCATCAATCGGCAAATGAATCTCATAAATTGATCATCTTCATCCTTAAAAGGTCACTCCTTCACTGCTTGCTGTCCAAAATTTCCCGAGTCGCCAACTCAACCAATTTTGATTCCGGGTAACCCAATACAATAGTAGTACATTTGTATACAAGTAGACGACATCACTGTAAACATCAGCCCCAGGCACTAGAGCAGGTACTGGAAGTGGCTCAGGAACTATTTCAGGTTCCGGTTCATTGATCAGAACACGATTACCAAGCTCATGAATCGTGTATTCCAAAACCCGAGTGGATGGGTTCACAGCACGACAGACAATGTGACTTCCAACGATTACATTGTTCATTGATTTCAGCACATAGTCGAGCAAACCCGTATCACCAATGTGCAGCCGAGCTGCGTCTCGCACTTCCTGCCGACTCATCCCGCCATGGCTAAACTTGTTTTCTTTCTTTTCTTTCAATGCATTAAGAATGATTTGTGCTGCATATTCGAATCTTCTTGCAGGCCATCCGCTATCCATATTAGCGATTGCAGTAGTGAAATTTCACCGTTCTCCTTATCCTTATAATGAATGGGGATTCAAAGGTGCTGGATCGGTTCCTTAGAGTCAAAAATTTGCTTGCCGAACCATATAGTTTCCTATGAGTTGCGGGATAAAACCTTGCTCTTTCTTATTTTACTACATCACAGAAATTCTAGCCTAAAGAACCTAGCCTCAGACTCGTTCGCTTCCCCCATGAGAATGATGTCATCTGCTTACTGTCCGTGGTTGATTGCTTGAACATTTGGGGCTTTTTCACACTTGTTGATTGGCCTAGGCTTAGACCACAGATACTTGCTGATAGAATCTGTGATAAGAATGTGAACAAGTAGGGGGACAGTGGGCATCCTTACCTGAGTCCACGACTCACCTTTAAGAAATCTGACGGTCTGCCGTTGATGGGGCAATCCAAGGCCCTTTGATACATGCTTTGATCCGGAGAAAAAAATGAAATAAAATATGGCAGCGGAACTTTTTTATTATTTATTTATCTATACTGGCTCTAGTGCTAGTTGTGTTGTTTAATCAATGGAAGTAACATAGTGCGGTAGCTCAGCCATTTGCAGCGAAGGAAGGATTAGTTGCGTAAGAAAAGGTGAGCATTACAGCGGCTTCCCCCCCAAAAAAAGGGGTTTTCCGGTTGATTATGTCATTTCTCTCTCTCTGGTATGATGATTTTCTAGCCATATTTATAGAAGGCGAGTGCGAAACGGTAGGCGGCTAGTCACGCCACATTGGGTACTGCCAAGTACGCTTTTTGAATAAAAAATTCTCTTATTTTCCTGATATTACTGTAAACAAATTGATATTTGTTTTTTACCATGCCCATGGTTGAGGGCTGTGATCCCTAGGTGTCGTAGAAAGAGGAACTACCACTGACTCTGCCGTGGAATCAAAGACTGACTCACCACTTCGAATTGAGGATTTTTTTTAACTGAAAGGTGCTTCCTCAACCAGATAATTAGGATCTACCAATCGATTGGCTTGTCAGGAATGGGGATCAACCCAATATCCATTTACCGGATAGTCTTTCTTAGCAGCTAGTAATCTACGATGCTACACTTGAAGCTTTCAGAGAGTCCTACTGTCGGCTCATCTTCTATCTAAGACCTCCGGATGCCTGAAAGCTGCTGTTTTATCAGGTCTAGTTGCGGTTCGCTCTTTCACTTATTCGGTCAAGCAGCTTCACTCCTCTCCCTCTGGTCGAGCTGCTACGCTCCTTGGCAGTCAGTCTCCACCCCTGACCCCATTCCTTCTAGCTCAGGAACTTCTATTTTGAATCTGAGTTTCTACCTTTCCCCGTTCCCGTGTAAGCTATTCCATGCGATGTCTTTCACAAAGGTACAGGGATTTGATAATCGATAGAGCTGGTGAATCTTTTCTTCCCTCGTAGGAACTTGGTCTCTCTAATACATCAATCAATATGGTCGATAGATCAGGTAGAAGATCAGCTGCTACTCTCGCTGTCTTCGATCGGCTTCAAAGCTTCTTCACTTTTTGCGCTTAGCACTTCCACCGATGCCTGACTTTCGTCTATGTATGGGTTAGATTAGAGAAGCAATCCTCCTTCTATCCTATCAACTAAGCTCTTCTTCGTCTTTCCCCTGAGGAGGTCAAGAATTCGTCGATTCCACATCCCTTGATTCAACTATTGGAAGTGCTGTTATGATCGATTTGGCTTCTCCTCTTCATGAATAGCCTGGGCACTTATATTCTTAATAAGAGTATACAGGTCCGTCTTTGACCGGTTCGGGACTCGTTCTATGACCGTACTCCCCTCCCATGTTTGAGGAGTCTGAGAAAGCTCTTCGTCCGACGCGGATACGAGCTTCTTCGATTGGACTGTTACATAGTAAATGCGGCTCGGAACAGCTATGAGGCACTGAGCCCTTTAAACTTCGCTCTTTGAGCCGTTTTCTGCTCAAGTGGCTTGGTTGCTTTCTGGCTTGATGAAAGATAGGTTGAAGTCTTAGAGTTAGACCTAAAGGCTGCTCCTGCTGATGAAGAAAGAAGGCTTTCTCCTACTGCGCGGACCCGTCCCCGAATCCGAAATGGCTACGGCTACCTAAGCTTGAAGTCGAGTGTTGGGGCAAAGAGCCGAACTACTGATAAAACTTCGGGCAAGCGACTGAGGAATGAAAGATAATGTTCTCCGCCCTGAACAAAAAGATCTGAAAATAGAGTATGTGAAGATGTCTACTCTACTCCCTTCTTTCTATCGACATCCCTATCTGTCATAGAATTTCATTAAGCATATAGCTCGGGCTCTTTCGTTCCGAAACCGTAACCTTAGGAAGTGCGGGTTAACTTGAGCTAATGGCTGGCGCCTCTGAAGCCTCTGAGCTTCTAGCTAAAGACTATTCTCGGTACTCCATCAACTCAATGAATTGCGTAGAAAACGATCAGGTGCTCATCCGCCTCTCGGCTTCCTGATCTTCACTGGTCGGAGGCTAAGAGCTTTCTTTGACTCTGAGTCATATGGGATGGGTCCCTACTCTCACTATGACATAGTGGCCCAACGGTTCCTATGAAAGTCATAGCCGGACCTACTCTCCTCTCGCCGATGGTTTGAGAGTTGCGTTGGCGTGACGCTAATCTACTGATATTCGAGTGCTTGAGTTTCACTCATGTAGAGATAACGAAGGGAAAGGGCATTTGAGGGAGAGCCCAACCCAAGGGAAGGGGCAAAGAAAGGACCTGAGCACATTGACATCGAAGAAAAGGCCAATGAAAATAGGGAAAGTCCTATTCAAGCCGCTTTACCGACGAGGTTAAAGAGCGGTAGCCCCTCCTTCGAGCAAGCAAGCGGCACTAAAAGCAGGATGAAAGCAAGCAAGGAGTGTAAGCCACTTGCCCGATAGGGTAAGGAGCGGAGACCCTTCCTTCATTCATTAAGTTTAGGGAGTCAGGGATAACAGAGGAGCAAGCCCAAACAGAAGCAACAAGAAAAAACAAAGCAAGAAAGAAAACAGCTCTTTGTCTTACTGTGCCCGAGGAAGGGAAGAAAGAAGATGACAGACAAAGCACAACGGAGGAATGAACTTCAAGCATGGAGGGGGAAAGTAACGGCACTCAAAGCTGTCTTCCATCAACCAAGCATGAAACAGAAGCCATGGACTAAGATGACTGGACAGGAGCGATAAGCAGCTATCAGCCACTCGAACCAAGTTAGAGGTTTTTTTCATGAGAGTCTTTCTAACATTCTTCACCTGAACCCGGGAACAGCTTTGACTTAGATACTCTATTGTCAGATAGTTGAATGGCACCGGGAATGGATTAGGGAGCAAAGGAGATTAGGGAAAGTCGAAAGCCCTTTTTCCAACTGAGAGGGGCAGGAGAAGGATAGAAAGGTAGTTTCCTCCAGCAAGAGGGATGACTTCTTCCTTTCCGCAAATAACAAGCGCTTTTCTTCGCCACATCGCGTATAACGGGAATCGAACCCCCCTGCTGCTGGCGGGCGGATGGAGAATGTTCAACTTCGATCTTGTTAGGAGTAGGTTTTGGCTTTCCCCTTTTATGTTATTAGTAAAGCGCTAACGCCCTATCTATAGTAAGGGGCTTTTTCAATAAGGCTCGCGTAGGGGCGCTCACGTTTTTTTGGCTCTCTTCGCTTCACTAGCCTTGATTGGTGGATGGAAGTTCCGAGGATAGTCTGGTGGTATCGTATAGTTGATCACGGCTGCATTTAGGAGTAATAAGTTCCTCACACTTTTCATTTCATAATCATAAAAAAAAGAAAAGTAGCCTAGGGCGGATCCCAGATATGCCAGTTGATTGATTCGACTCCATTTTAAAGATTGGGTGAGTGTTAAGTGTACCGGTGTAGCCTATGCGAAGCAAGCCTACATAGGGATCGAAAAGAATGCATTGTATTCTAAATGAGATGAAAAAAAGAGAAAAGGAACGAAGGGATGAATCGGCGAAGAATTAGGATGGGCTGCTGGTCGAGCTAGCTCTAATCGAACTGTGACATCACGTAAAGTAAGTGTCAAGCGAATATAAAAACTAAAAAAGAGCGCCGTGCTAGAGTGCAGGCGCTTCAGCAACGGGAAGGACATAGCTTTTGAATCAACGAAGCACTCTGTCAGCAGAGAAGTTTGATTTCATAAGAGAAGAAGGTCCAGTCCAAAGAAGGTTGGATTGGAAAGGAATACGCCCGGTTCCTGAGACAGGAAAGGGGTCTACGTTCTGGCATGAATGTCAGTTCAGTTCATGTTCATCCCAATCCCTCTTAAGGAAGAAGCCTTCTCAAGCGCCCTAAGATGAGGAAGAAGCTACTTTCAGACTGTGTGCCCTTTCCTTTTCTTTGCTAACCACGCTGAGGGCTCGAACCTCAGTTCTTCCTTATTGCCGTGGCCCTTTTACTTTATATAGTCCTATCAAGATCATTTGGCTGACGCCGAAAGCGTAACTATCTTACTAGAAGTGAGGACTGCCCTCCACCTCTTATTCATATTTCATATCAGGTTCCATCTTCTACTTCTCTTTCTCCCTAAACTAAAGGTCGATCCTTGTCCTTGGTACAGTGTTCCACCCGCTCTCTATCCTATGCCCCTTTTCTCGCGAAACTGCACTCTTTTACTTGGACTTGACTTTGAAGCCTGATTCAAAAAAGAGATCTTTGGGTAAGACTGCCGGGTCTTGAGCACCAGTACTATCACCAATATCTAATATCTAGATTCGTCTAAGATTACTCCCGCTTACCAAAAGACTTAACACTGGATCTGATATTCATCGAATAGAATGAGAAAAAGCTCTCTCCGGACCATGAGGCATTTCCCTCTTTAGAATTCTTTATAAGAAATGGGAATGAGAGATGGGATCAAGGTAATAGCTACCTTTCTCGCTCCTGGTATTCGGAGATAGGATAAACAAGACTGACTTGACTTCAAACTCTTTCAGTCAGTCCATCAGATTGACCTCGAGATTCGCCTTTTGCTTTCATTTGGTCAACGGACCGTACCGAAGTTAGTTGAAATACAGAATGCAGGCCTAACCCATTAGAGAGATTTCCCAAAAAGTAGAAGCATTCCAATTCTTTATTTAGATTTAGGAGTTTCTTAGGAGAAGAAAGAAGCTAAGACTCTTTTCTTAGAGGAGACAAAGGGCTAAGAAGTGGAGGGAAGAGCGTACTGAAACCGTAACCGTCATGGGTGAGCCTGCAAAGTCCATCAAAACTCCAGACCCTTCTGCTTTGAGGAAATTCTTACGCATAAGCGCACAGTTTTCTATTTAAAAAATAGAAAATAGAAGCGGATAAAAAAGGCTAAAGTCCCAAGAAAAGGTTGGTTCAATCGATAGCTCAAGCTCAACGAAGGCGGTATCTTACTTAGTAGCCGCAGAAAAGGACAAGGACTCGGCTCTTTCCATATCAGTTCGGATTTTCCTGTTTTATAAAGGCAAAACATAAGCGGCTACTGTCCCTATGGCATTAGAGTAGTCTATGGTACCAATCCCCTATAGAAACAAACGCTCACCTATACCTGGAGTGGCCGCATTTGGTACAGCCAGGGGTTAGAGATAGAGATCAAGCCTTGTCTTGTATTCGTATTTCCAAAAGTTTTCATCCATACGTTTATGTATATACTATTTTAGTAATAGATGGAAGCTGCAGCTGCTATGAGGACCAATCAGAAATCCCATCCCATCGTGTGTCTAGAAAACAGGAAATACCAACTGCCCTTGAAGCCGAACAGAAACACGGTGCTTTCACCTCTGTAACAGAGAATTGAATTTCGGTCTAGTTGCTATACGAAAAGATCTTTTTTTTACCATGCCTGTGCTGTGATACCTTCCACTGAGCCAACCATCCATCAATAATTTATGAAAGAATACCATCCCATACCATATGATATTTCTGCTGCCTACATTAAATCAATTGATTCGGGATGGTAGAGACGAAAAACGGCGCACGGACCGTACTCGAGCTTTGGATCAATGTCCCCAGAAGCAAGGAGTATGCCTGCGTGTTTCAACGAGAACACCTAAAAAACCTAATTCAGCTCTACGTAAGATAGTCAAAGTACGGTTGAGCAATCGACATGATATATTTGCTCACATTCCAGGCGAAGGTCATAATTTGCAGGAACATTCTATGGTCTTAATAAGAGGAGGTAGAGTAAAAGATTCGCCAGGTGTGAAATCCCATTGTATTCGAGGAGTCAAGGATTTGCTGGGAATTCCGGATCGAAGAAGAGGAAGATCTAAATATGGTGCGGAAAAACCCAAATCCATATGAATGGAAAACGGGGTAAGCTATCGTATAGAAGAAGAATGCCATAGATTGAATCGACAGATCGGCGCAGTCTAGTTCCGAGTAGATTCGAGTAGACGGCAGTTGTGCGGTCTAGAAGTGCTTCGAAGCAAGCAGAGATTTTTGTGGTCTCTGGTTGGTGTGCAGTGAGGTAGTGTAACTAGGTAGCCAGTCTTTACTTAACTCGTCCCAAGCAATGCCCCGACGACTCCCATGCTGGTTGGACCAAGCGATTTTCGACAAGTCTTCCTGAATTTGGAAAGCAAGAAGCGGAACTACAGGGATGAAATGAAAAGTCTTTCTTACGATTACGCCCAACAGCCCACTTGAGCAATTTGCCATTCTCCCATTGATTCCTATGAAAATAGGGGACTTGTATTTCTCATTCACAAATCCATCTTTCTTTATGTTGCTAACTCTCAGTTTGGTCCTACTTCTGGTTCATTTTGTTACTAAAAAGGGAGGAGGAACCTTAGTACCAAATGCTTGGCAATCCTTGGTAGAGTTTCTTTATGATTTCGTGCTGAACCCGGTAAACGAACAAATAGGTGGTCTTTCCGGAAAACAAAAGTTTTTCCCTCGCATCTTGGTCACTTTTACTTTTTCGTTATTTCGTAATCTTCAGGGTATGATACCTTATAGCTTCACAGTTACAAGTCATTTTCTCATTACTTTGGGTCTCTCATTTTCGATTTTTATTGGCATTACTATAGTGGGCTTTCAAAAAAATGGGCTTCATTTTTTAAGCTTCTTATTACCTGCAGGAGTCCCACTGCCGTTAGCGCCTTTTTTAGTACTCCTTGAGCTAATCTCTTATTGTTTTCGCGCATTAAGCTCAGGAATACGTTTATTTGCTAATATGATGGCCGGTCATAGTTTAGTAAAGATTTTAAGTGGGTTCGCTTGGACTATGCTATGTATGAATAATCTTTTCTATTTCATAGGAGATCCTGGTCCTTTATTTATAGTTCTTGCATTAACCGGTTTGGAATTAGGTGTAGCTATATCACAAGCTCATGTTTCTACGATCTCAATCTGTATTTACTTGAATGATGCTATAAATCTCCATTAAAGTGGTTATTTATTTATAATTGAACAAAAGCGAGTCTGAATGGGTATACTTAGTCGTGGAGCATTCCGAGTATTTGCTTTAGGGATCGTTCCTGCGCATCTGCTTCCTTTATAGCAGTTATTGCTCCGGTTCCAGAACAGAAGGTATAGCTCTTGCCTCGGCTTCGCCTTTGAAATCGGAGACTGTTCCAATTTCCTACTGAGATAGGCAAGCGTAGGGAGAACTAGACGTATCTTGCTAGGCAAAGACAGGTTAGAATGGATAGCTCGCGGGTGGACGGGATAGATCACTCTTGCAGAAGGAGGTAGAACCGGGGGAAGAATTAGGGCCTAAAAGGTCCTCGCCCTCTTAGGCACATGGTTCTAAAGATTCAATCTCAAAGCGGGTATGAACTCATACTAGTTAGCGTGGATTGGGTCCTCTTAGCTTCGGCCAGTAAATAAAAGAGCTGGGAGTTCGCAAACAGTCATACCAGAGTCAGCCGGAAAACAAACATAGAAGGATGTGCCCCGGCGGGACGAAGGCAAGGAGAGAGCCCGGTGCATCGAAAGCAGGAATACAGTCATCAGGTAGGTAGGTAAGCAAGCCGCTAACCAAAAGCTCGAAAAAATGAAGTTCTTTATCCTAGGTAGGTCTATACTTACGAGATTTGCCAAACTAATGCCCTATAAAATAAAAAAAGAAAAGAAGGCAAGTAAATGTTCACAACGGATTTACCTAAAGCAGTAAGAGTAAGCCCAAGTCGGGGAAGAAAGAGATGGAAGAACTGATGCCGTAGCAGTATAAACCCCTTTCTCCCTTCTTTGCGGAACTACTTCACCGGCTACTTACTTGAGATGAGAGCCCAATTACCCCTTTCGCCGTCTCCCTAGCCTAGGCTTACCTTTCGCTTCCTTCCCTTGGGACTGCCTAATCAGATCCCTTGCCTTCCCTAAACAGATCTGAAGAGAGGCATTAAACAGAAGAGGTAGAAGGCCCAGCTTTGTCAGCATCTTCTTACCAAGCTTACCGATCGAGCCGCTAACCAAGACTTTGAACTATTTCGATCTCCGAATTTTGTCTGGTAATAGAATGGGGCGGCTTCCTGTTGAGAGTGTTTATCTTTCGATAGCTTAGATGGAAATTCCGAACTGCAGCTTACCTTTTTAAAGCATTTCTTTTCCTTCTTCCGGCTGGCACTCTGTTTCTACTTTTCCTTGGCGGCCGCCCTTCGAGGTTAACTCTTTACGGAAACTGTCTTCGCTTCTTGGCCCTCCGAGGCCTACTCTTTCTGTTCCCTTTCCCTCACAGTTTGCATTCTATTCCACTTCAAAGGCTTTCAGTTCCAAGCCTGCCGGGTAATTAGGGTAAGAGGAGTGAAGTGAGAAGGATGGGCTAGCTCTGCAGTTGTTGTACCTTCCCCCTCTCCTTTAAAGGCCATCGGTACAGACCTGGCTCTGTGTCTCTTCTCTTCAAAGAGTTCTTTTTCGTGATCCTGCTGAAAGATGGGTCTAGAACCAGCACCCGTGATTAGATATTAGATAGCGCGCTTCCTTACAAGCCCTTACCGGCCTCAGGATATCGAGATTCTCTTAAGCTAAAAGGGCATCCCAATGGATCTTTAATCAAGAGGCCCTTCTGGATCTACTGGTTGGCAAGATGCATTGTTATTCATTCGATCTTAAGTTTAAGTCTGCGACCGCCAGTACTTACTCAATATCGTTTGATTCAGACCGGGTACGGTGCAGCCATATTTGGCTTGCTTGCCACAACCCTTTCCTTCCAACCGATAAATCAAGTCGGGATTTACACCAAAGTCTCAAATCGGGCGTATGAGCAGGAATCAGAATATTTTAAGAGTACTCCCTCAGGCCCAGAAATGGACACTGACCTTCTCTTAAATGAGGTCGTAGTTTCCGTTCATGGTTCCTTAAATTAAATGGTGATTGATTCACATTCCCGAAGCTACTTTCCCAATCATTGAGGAGATAAGAGAAAGGGAGATTGACCCAAAATGAAAATCTGGAATGAGTCGTAGGCTGTAGAAGCTTACCTGCTGTTTAGCGGTATGTCATAGACAGCGAGACGTCACGGCCCTTCATCAATTTGGGGTAAGAGACCCTTCGTTGAGCTCGAAAACATGATAGAATCCGATGTTTAAGCACGGAACGATTCCTCTTCTGGTGAGTCAGATTTGAGTCTTAGTTGTCTAGCTTGTGGCCCAAGACCCCCTGGAACTCCGTCTCTGAGCATAGGTCGTATATCCCTCTCCTACGATGCCAAGTTTTGGTTTTGTCGCCTCATTGTACTATAGTATAGGCCCTTCTCACCGAAGTCTTTCCCACGATTTTCATTATCTTAGAGTCGCCTTGGAGGACTCCTTTTGCTTTCTCCTACCCGGAGTAAGGGCGCCATCAGTTAGCTTCGGATCGCACTTGACTTTGCTATCAGCCACGGTAGGCTTTTTAGAAACCACTGAGTCGTGTCGGGCTTTTAATCCAGTCGTTGTTCTGCTTTGGCGATCAGGTAACACCGAATGGGGACGGTAAACTGCGAACTTTGCCAGTATTCGTTGCTCGGTTGACTGGAACCCCGCACAACAACAAAACGGAACTATAGACCTCTCTTCTCTAGACCGGACTGCCTCAATCACGTCCGGATTCAGTCAATAGCAAGGGAGGCGGAGATAACTTCATCCTTGCGCTAGGCGAGGATTTCTTTATCACCAAAGCATTTCTCGCTTTCTAAAAGCCCATAGTCGAAAAGCGAGGAAGCGATCCGAAAAAGGCATTTTATTATAAGCTAAGCTGGAAACGGCTGACCCCTTGCTCTATTCCTTACCCAGGCAGGAAGAACGAACTCTTGTCAAGACGAAAGCTTGGGCAGGAACAAGAACAACCATTTCCTTTCAAGAAGGATGAGCTCATCCGGAAAGTCATTCTTTGGCCAGTAGCTTCAGCTAAGTTTAGCTTAGGTCCATCAATCAATACATGAAAAGAAAGAGAGGAAGCTAGATTCGATTCGTTAAGCTGGAAAGACGAACCACCAGCTATAGCAGGTCTTCTCCTTAGGCGGGAAAGAAAGGCCAATAGAAGCAGTTAGCCTTAATCCCATACTTCGTTATTCTCCTGATCTACTAAAAACAGATGTTTGACGGATTTCTTCTACGTCGTCTCCAGTGATGATGAGGTCATCCACAAACACTATCGCCAACTTACCCTCTCGAGCTTTGACAAACAAGCTGGAATATGCTGGAGCCACTAAAGACTTTGTACTACAAACTCTGCTATCTTGCCATACCACTTGGTGCTTCTTGCGAAAAGGAAAATTCTTTTGAAAGAAAGGGAACGAGTGGAAGACTTGTAGCGAGAGGAACGTAGTCACTCTACTGATAAGGAGAGGATGGGAAGATGCTCGAGCGAAGCGAGAGGGCTGAAAGTGCTCTACCGACAGGTAGAGGGAGAGGGGCACTTATTCGACATTTTCTTTTTAGGGGGTTTACTTTACAGGCTTATCTTGAAAGAGGTAAGGGGAGACTTTTGCCGATTGAGAGACATAAGTTTTTTAGTAGAGATAGATAAGGCCGTCCGAGAATGCCATCTTAATACGAGTAGCAAATTGCCATCCTACACCGGTTAATGATCTTCAAAGATGCCTTAGAGTTCTTAATAGTGGAAGTTTCTTGACTAATACTAGACTACGAAAGTGAGTGGATAAGGCAATAAGAAAAGAAAAGCACAAAAACTGCATAGAGCATACCATACAGAAAAGAGAATTGGTTGGATGAGATAGCTAACTAGGGCACTCATAAGTAATCAAGGTTCTGCCGCCTACGGGTGACGTGGTTCTTCGGCGACGCCAAAACAAAGACCAACGGTAGAGAGGAAGGAAAGGAACTTTACAGGCAGATAAGGGAGGCCCCTAAAGAAATAAAGATTCATAAGAAAGGAGAAAGTAAGAAAGTGAAGCTTTTCAGCTTCCTCCATTCCCGATAACTGGTCCCTGCCTTCGAGATGAGACCGGGCAGGCACATTTGTCTCAAATAAAACTCCAAGATAGATGGACCAGCTTATATCTCCTCGCCGCAACAAGCACCGTTTAGACAGATCAGACTGATTTAGTGAAGTATGCCATCAGTAGCAAAAGCAAAGGAGGAAGCGTAGGAGAGCTTTTAAATCCTTAGTTTCAGAAAAGGTTACCCCTTTTCTTTTTGAGGAGCTCTTATTAAAGTAAAGCATTTCGTCGAGAGATGGGATTTATACCCAGTCCCAGGCAAGCAGTAGGAGTAGCAGGCACTGGTCTTGACGAATAAGAGGGTGGTTTAGCGTTGCCCAGTGAATCAATAGTCGTGATATCCAGGAATGGAATTGATGCTAGAGACTGTGAGGGAGCATAGTAGACCTTCGCGAAAGGAAGATTTGCATTTTAATGTCCCAAGAGGAGCCTTCGACGAGCGCTTTTGAGAACAGAGGGTACAGACAGATGCCAAATGTCTTAGAGAAGGAGCTGTTTTCGCCTTATCCGCATAGGTTGTTGCTAGGCTCTTTGATAGAATAATGGGGCCGGTCTTATTTCTGTTGATGCAAGGAAGTGACATAGGTCAATCAGTCCCGCCATTCCAGATTCAAGCAAAAAAACCTATCGAGTCTCCGATCTGGAGAAGGAATGCTAGTGCGCGAGCTCTTCTCTTCTTTTGAGAAGAGAGGTTTTTCCGCCAGCAAGCATTAGATTTTAAGCCGATTTTGTCCATTTTAGCAGATTAAGATAGCAGCAGAAGACATTTTGTTCAGTTTAGGCAGCTTTCAGTCCTGGGAAAGGAAGGTAAGGTGAAATACCGTGGCATGCCTTATATAAGACTGTAAGCGCACCTGTCATTAAGTATGTCAGTTCCTTCCCGGACTCCCAAATCTGATCCTACACAAGGACGGATGAGTCTTCTACCGGCTCTTACTCTATACTGGTATAGAGCAATAAGAATGTCAGCCAATTAGCAAAGATCAAGCGAACTCACTCAACCGTACTACACCAAAGACTTAACATACCCAAAAAAGAAGACCAAGCAAGAAGAATTTCGCCTACCTGGCCTTGGCGTCATGTTCACTGCTACTGACATATGATACTAGCCATCCGTTTGTTTTCTCTTATTCAAGCCTAGCACTTTTTGTTAAATACGAAACTATATCTCCAGTAAGACACGAGCGGCAATCCCTATCCTCGGGCGCGTGAGAGAACGAACGAGAGCATTAAGCCAATATGAGCCGGTCCCATCCAGCAGTTTCCGTGACGGAAAAAGTGGCATCGTTGACTCCAGAGAAGTAAGCGAAGGACCATCGGTAAGCAGCTCCGGTATCCGCACGCGGTCTAGTTAGTATTAGCAGTCTCCGTCTCAGTAGCATTTCTTATGACAGCGGCAGAAGCCCCTACTCTCTAAAGCTCTATAAGTGAGCATTTCGGGTGTGAAGGAACGGCATCGCCTTATTTAATAGGGGGGGGACGATTCTATCCGTTCGAGTCTAGGTCTACCGGGTCCTCTGAATAACTCTAGCGAGAAGAAAAGAGATGGGCCAGCAAAGGACTGAGGTAGGAGACGGGAAGGGTAAAGAGAAGGGGCCGTCTTGGTGCGTAACAGAGCTTTCCTATCGACGATCTTTCTCGGTGCATAAGCGAGGCTTAGCGTTCGAAGTCTCGCATAAGCAAGAAAGCCAGTAGACCGTCGAATAGCCTGTACGAAAGGACTTTTGAAGAGGATTTGACTAGAGTATCCAATCCATATAAAATCTTGTACGCAAGTTGGTACAGCGCTTTCGCAAAAAAGAAATTTCGCTCATCTGGTCTGCCCTGCCCGGTCACTCTCCTGCCTGTGTATCCCATGCCCGGTGTCGTTGATCTGTCTGATGGGAGAGATCAACCAATTCCTTTATTTCAATGTGTTGTATCCTCTCCAGAGGTGGAGTTCTCTCTATTCAATAGATCATTTCCTGCCCGGAGAGAGCTCTCTTTATTTACGTTATTCCGATCTCCCAGTAGCGCAATCATCAAGCTCACCTCACCGCATTCATAGAGGTCCTTCGCTTTAGCTTACCACCTACGTGATCCAAATTCAAAGACTGTAGCTAACCTGTGATTAATGTAGAAAAGGTTTTTCACATTATAATAGCTAAAATAGCTATGCTCATCTACATCATTGTGTTGCTTAAAGCTTTAGTTAGACAGTTAGCTCAGAAGCAAAGTAGCAAGGCATATCAATAAACTTTTCCAACTCAATCAGTAATTAGCATAGAGAAGAACCTAATTCAAAAGAAGCTGGGACATTAAACAAGCATTTTTAAGACCTTCTGTAAAGTGACGGTTTAGGCTTGAATAGAGCGACGGAATGGATTGCTGCTCCCGCGCTTACCCCAATGGACCACTTAGAAGAGACCGAATCGGATGACTTGAAAGCGGAAAAAGCAACTTTAGCCGACAGATGGAACACCTTCTAACCTAAAACACTAAGAGGGAATGGAAAGAAAGCTTGCACCGCTAAACTGGAAAGCGAATGGATAAGCATTCCATCCTACAACAATCAAGGCTAGGTAACTCACTAGGCAAAGAAGAAGCAGCTAGTCTTGTTTACATAAGCCCTTCTCAGGGAAGAGAAAGAGATGAAGCTACAGACCTAAAGAGAAGAAAGACTCCCTCTGATCTGACAAAGAAAAAAGGCTGTTGGGACTTCAATCGGTACGTCTTTCTCACCTCAATCAGTCTTTAAGTTAAGGAAGGAGAGTACTGAGCAGCTCACGACACGAAAAAGAAATAGCATAACGAATATCCGAAATGGAAGCTGCAGCCTCTTTCGCAACTCGAGGAGATGCCACGCTTGTTAAAGAGTTTGAGTAGCCGACTGACTTTAGTCTGACTAAAAGGACTTCCTTTACTTTAGGAAAAGCAAGGGGAAGAGGGGCCTACCCCAAAGCAAGGACAAGGGCTCCAAAGAACCTTTCGTATTCAAAGTAAAAGAAGAAGGGAGGGGGTTTACATGGATAGGTCGCAGAGAATGAGAAGATACCTCCCCCTCTCTTATCTTAGAAATGGCGTTCTAGGGGGAATTAGACCAGAGCATACCAGATTGAATGTAACGAAGAAAGTGCAAAGTCACTAGTCCCGCTAATATTTTATATTAGAATCGGGTTATCATGGAAGGTATGAATTCTCTTTAGCCTTCGAGCCTGAAGCTAGACAAAAAAAGAAGAGAGGGGCAGGGGACTGTATTTAATGAAAGTGTAATGCTGTCCAAGGAAAATGACTCGTGTGGTACTTCACAATGGAGGTGTCCTAATCAAAAGATTACCTTCTCTATCCGCGAAAAAGAAATGAGATTCCCTTACCCAGTTGTGCGTTAAGCGATTGCCATTCCAGCAGGTACATTATAAAGAAAGAAGATAGATTCCCCTCCCGAAGATCAGTCGGCTATCCAATTCCGGGTTGGCTATCCAGTTTTCGTCCCTTACCCGGTATGTGTTGAAAAATGAAAATCCTTTGGTTAGAAAAAACCTCCCTTGGGACAGAAGAACGGGAAATTAGAATCCGGTTCTGTTCTATCGATAAAGGAATTGGATTCTACTACCTTTGATACGTGGGCGATCAAGTCAGATGCCTGCTTCTTTCTGTCGGCTCTGGGTCTTAGGGAATTCTCTTACACTCCCGTAGGACAGTAGGCTTCTTACCGAGCGGGAAAGGGTTTTAATAAATTAGATTCCTTGTACAGAGAAAAGAACTCTATATGCTCTTGCGGTAGTCTTGATCAATCGACTCTCCTACCTAAATCATATCAATTATAGCGCTTATGCACTCGAAACGAAAGAGGTTATTACCGGGAGAGCCCGCGTACTGCACAGTACTTTAGTTGACAGTGACAGCTATCTGAGTCAGATTAGAAATGAGTATCCCCAGCGGTTCAGTTGTGGGTAGTGGGGAGGTCCCTTCCGTTTTGGGCAGGCTGGTGCCGGTCCCCTTATGGTCTAAGTCCTTTTCTTACTTTTAAAAGAAAAAAAATGGGTTGGGGGAAGAGGGATTTTCCAAGTGATTCGATTGATAGGATTTGGTATGATACTTATGAGATCGATGAGATTGATATTCAAAAATTTCTTCTTAGAACGTATTGATTTGACCCCGTAAGCGGGACCACCACCCCATAGCATGTTGCCGCCAGAAGCAGAACCCCGTATTTCTTCTAGCAAATCTCCTAATTGTTCCAGAGCAACTAGAAATAGATTCTTTAACCAGAAAGAATTCAGTTCAGATGTAGGATACCTATCCAGAAGTTTTCGCAACTCAATCATGTATGATGGAATCATCAAAGATTTGACCTTTTCGAACTCTGTCTGTAACTCACTATAGGCTCGGGAAACAAAGAGAAGATGTGTACGAACGAGATATCCTGCAACAAGAAGAAGGAAAAGGATTGAATAAAGGAACTCCCGAACATTTGGCGATCTCAGACGTGTCGATATCAATGGTGGTTCATTATTTCGATGAATCATTTCTTCGGACAGAAGAAGATTATGTAAACACTTACTCGAAATCTCACTTATCAGATTCCATTGTGTCTTTCTTGACTTTTGGGTAAACCCAACCCGAATGGGAAGAAGAGGGAGGGAAACTGTTCGCAGAAGATCAAGCTACTCAAATCAGAACTGAAATCCTAGACGATAAAGGTAAAAAAGATATATAGGGTTAGGGAAAACCTTAGATTCAATCCAACTTATAATCCAAGAACCAAAAGAATATTCGAGGAGAAGGGTCCGAAGGAGAAGATCGAAAGAAGGAGAGAGGAGTCTTCAAGTAAAGACTCGAATGCTTTAGCAGAGACAAAAACAAAAATATCTCCAGGTTTCAAAATATTTGGTTCAAAAGGACCAGGATAAAATCAAGTATCGGAGAATCACAAAATACTGGATTACCGTCTTACTGTCTTTCCTTGATGACTCGGATCAATGAGACAAGGAGTTACTCAGAGCTGTAGTTAGGGCCGGGACCCCTTCTCAACGACCCAGTAGAGAGAGGAAGATTAGGGAATTTCTTTCCTTAGTAGTTAGCACTTTGCCTCTTTTACTCTGAGCAGAGAAGGAGCTGTGAGGAAGAAAAAAAAGGCCATTGACTACCTCAGACCTTGCCCGCATATCCACCTTCAGCATTTGGTACTGAGGAGAGCCAGCCATTAAGTTAAGCACACACCCAAGCTAACATGCTTATCGTTTCACTTGGAATAATTGTTTATAGGTAAGGTAACTATCGAAGTAATGGGCCGGTGGGGAAGGGGCTTAGAACCAGCTCTAGCAAGAGAGCGAAGGGAGGAGGTGGGTCACACAGTATAGATAGCTAGAGAAGCTAGCTTTGAAACATAGGGAAGGAATCTCAACTTACAAATGCTCTATTTGAAGGGTTCTCTATCAGAGCTTTTAACGCGCGTTGAGAAAGCAGTTCAGGTGTAACTTGACGAGCGTGTATAAGCCCATTCAAAGACATGCGGACAACATCGAAGGTTAAGCGAAGGTGCATGCGGAGTCCTCAGGTAAGGATTGAACCGAGTGATTGGGAAGGTTGTCATACCGTTGAAACAGGGCTAAACTTCAAAGTAAAGTCATACTCATTTTGATACTACAATAGGAGATGGTCCAGACTCATTCGCAATATAGGATGACCATGGAAGTCAAAAATGGAATTATGCGTAGGGTCAAAGGGAGGAGTGTTAACCTGCCCTTCGCCGCCTACAAAGAAAGGCCCATTGGTCGATTGGTTAAGTCTTCGTTCTTCTTTTTTCTAAAGTTCTTAAGACGGTTAGATTTTTTAGGTAATAATAACAGGGTATTTTGAATTGGAAAGGGCAGGTACTGTAATCTATTTTAGAACCCCGTGGGAAACCGACACAAGTAAACCAGCGGGAAAGGAAAAGCTATCAATCGCAATAGGCGCAGGAGATCAAGTCTTAAGTCTAGCATTACTTTAGTTCAAGAGTGAATAAGGAAGTGCAAGGCTAGCTGGCAGCTGTCTGAGCTCTCTATGGCCATTTGTCTTTAAGCTTTAGGCCAGTTAGAAAGGTTATGACATGTGGATCTGGACTCACAGGATTATGCCGCCTGGCCCCTACAACACAACTAAGGACGATAGTGGGTGCCCAAGAGGAGGCGAAGTCCTTTGAAAGCGAAAAGTCTTGTGTCCAGAGGTACGGCGAGGAGCAATCAACATCTTAAAGCAAGCAAGCTCCGGGCGAGGCAAGCAATCAAGGTTCCAATTACCTTCCGCGTTCACTTCAGATATTAAGGAAAAAGATGTGGGCCACTCAATAGCGTGCTCAATAATCGGACCATCCAAGAACCAATGATCCAGCCAGAACGACGTGTTATGCCCATCTCCTATGAGGTATTTGCAATTCAGCATCAAAGAATATTAGAGCCGTTAGTAGCTCCCGGCTTCGAAAGAGCAAGGATGGCCAGAGAGACTTTTGTCTAAATCATTTTTGAGTTCATACGCAGTCGAAACATCATAGAATTAGCTAATCCCAAGACCACCTTCATCTATGGGAAGGGTTATGTGATGCCAGGCAACCCAATGATGTTTATGATCCTTATCATGCTAGAATTCTGTTGATATCCTGAAGCACCCCTTTAGGGATTGTAGAACCTGCCAGAACATGGATAGTAATCTAAGATAAAAGATGCTTCACTAGCATTAGCTGGCCACCAGCAGAGAGAGCTTGCCATTCTTACGAATCTTGTTAACAAAAATAAGATCTTCTTCTTCATGAGCCATTCTCATGTGGTGCCATAGAGACGCCAAAAGGCTCCGCTGGTGTGCCCGAATTCGCGGTCTCCTCCTCTAACCAGCGCAGTTCCTCCCTGGCGACCCGGAGCTCCTCTGCGTTCATTCGGAGTTCTCGTTGTAAGCGTCCCTCAGAGAAAGAGAAATCGTTAGGTCCCCGCTCCTACTCCTGAGCTGGAGGGAAGTTTAGATCTTGAAGCGGGAGGGTATATGTTAATAGAACTCGACTAAGAAGTAAGAAGGAAAGGCTTGAAGCCGGAAAGAAAGGGCTTTCAGAGAGGGCTTTCTCGATTTCATGCTGGAAGTTTCTTTCTTTCTCGTTCCGCTCGCTCCTCTACAGGTGTTCGAGCTGCTTGACGCCCTTCTTCTCTAAGTTCCGTTCTTTCAACTCCTTTTGCTTCTGCTTCATCAAATCAAAGAAAAGTGTTCGGGGAAGAAGGTGAGAAATCAGACATGAATGCTGCTTCCAACCAATCTGAGACTCTCTAAGTCTCCTCGATGCGGTTCTGCTTGCTAGATGTCATCTCGGTTTCAGGGGCAGACTCTGATTCCTCTGGCCTTCACGCCATTGAACCTATTGGGACAGCGGGTTCATGAAATCAGTTTCATAGACAATTGACCCTACCTCTTGTGAAAATTCACTCTTTTATTTTATTTAGTAGAGTAGACGTGCGCAGAAGCAGCTACTATGCTTCTTCAAAAGGAAGCAGGAATAGAAGACCGTGAAAGCATTTGCTCGGTTCGGGTAAGCTTCTTTCCCCGATCGCTTCGATACGACAGCAAGGTAGCGTTCTTCGCTCGATATGATTCACCCGGTACCTGATATTGGTAGTAGCATCAGAGATCTTCCCTTCAGCCTCTCAACTCAGACCAAGGCAGGCAGGCTATAGACTGTGAGGTGGAGAAGTAAAGAAGTAAGTAGGCAGCGACCTTTGAATCCGATCAAGATCCCATCGTTTGTCGACAATAACATCACTAAGAAGAAAACGCATAAACTCATTTCTTCGCAAATGGCACCATAGCCAACGCAACGCTCTATACTATATAAAAGAATTCTTTCTTTCTGGCCGGTAGGGGGCCTTCCGCATGAAAGCGAAAGGAAGCGACCGACCAAGAAATAAGAAATGCAAAAAGAGAAAGGGAATGGTTAGTGAATCCGAACATGAGTGGGATCGAGGAGGCGTCTGGCTTCGAGGTTATGCAGCTAGAATTGGCGTTGCTACAAACTTGACTGCTGAACTCTGGGCTTGGGCTGTCCGTACTGGTCTCCGGATTGCCTTGGCTCGAGGCTTCAAAAGATTTGGATTGAATCAGACTCTCAAGTCTTGGTTCACACTTTGTTGAATCCTTACATTTATCATCCTCGGGGAGCCCTGATCAAAGGGGATGAGCTAAAGGGTCTTGAACTGCCCTTTTTGGCTGGGGCGGACCTGGAAAGTATGAAGGAGGTCTGAAAGAGAGAGGTGAACCGGGATCAGCTTCCACGACACCGTCAGAGGGTTCACCCATCAATCTCACACAGTCTTCGAAAGGATAAGTCGACCACTGCTCGCTAGACACTTATGAAGCCCTTGCTGAATGCAATCAACGAATAAGGGTTGACGAAGTGGGAATTCAAGGGAGAAACGATTGAAGAGAGATTTGGTTTTTGTTCATGAAATATGGACTCCCGTAAATTTGATATGATATAAAAAGGCAGAAAAAGTGCTTCAAATGATTGCTTGGGAATTCCCAAGCATGGGTCTTTGTTCGATCCTGCAGTTTCTCAGCTTCGACACCAGCGGCTACTTAATTAAGCCTTTGCTCCTCCCCCTTTGGCTTTCGCTCCTGTTCAAGGGAAGGCTTTGATTCGGGACTCTAATGGCAGTTAGGTTAGTGGCTTCTCTCGTTTCAGCTGCTAATGCCCTATCTTTCTTCCCCAACGACCCCGGTTCACGTCTTTCAATGCCTTAAGTTCTTACCCGAGTGACTGAATTCCATAGTTCATTCCTAAATCGGAAAGATCGTCCCAAACTAAAAGAGAGTCTACCATCCCAGCCTTCCACCAAAGCCACAACACTTCCTGTATCACCATCTCCGCTCACAGAGGGATAAGCGGACTAGCCGGCTGAAAGGCAAAGAGAAGAACTGCCTACTCAATTACAACTAACTAACCACCTGAGCGAATTGCCGATCTCTTTCCCAAGGGATGATCTTCCTTTCATTCAGAAAAGCCTCCATCTTGCATTTTCATGCGCTCAAATAGGAAATGGAATTGGGAACATTCAAATTCAAGGAGGTTGATCCACTTGTTCGCTTGAGGGGTTCAGTTGTTAGTGGACTAGCGCTTCTCCTTGTCCCCTTTCTGCATTCGCGCATGACCTAAACTTCTGGTATGCCTATCGCCCTGAAGGATAAAAACCTTACCTCGTGACTTCAGGCACTTTGCGTCATTCATCCGGTGCTAACGGGTGCGTCAACAGCCCCCTCTCCATGCTTTCCGCTTTCCCAGTCTTACTGAAACGAAAAAAGGTAGCCTCTTTTCTTTACTAAGCCCCTACATTCAAAACCCTCTTCTTGCCCGAATGTTTACCTGCTTATCCGCTTCACCTGCCTATGAGTCGCCGGCTTTCCTGTTCCCCTAAGATTAGCAGTTAAAACTGAATGGAGTATACCAAGAAATGAAGTAGAAAGAGAGAAGACCGCCGCTTTCCTTCACTGCTATACTTACCTAGCTCAGTACAATAAAAAAGAAAGGATTTCTCTTGGAGGCCTTACGAAGGCTACGCCCCTGACGACTGCAGTTACCTTTCAAAGAGCGTCTTCTTTCAAACCTAGCTAGGGGATTGGATTCAGCTCTATCAATTCCGATTGAAAAAAAGAGATACAATCTATTCATCTGATTCACTGTCACAACCCAATAGCAGATCTGTGGGCATTGGGACTGCTTTGCTCCTTCTCTGTGCACATTCGATACATCCACCGTCACTTCTTCTTAGACCGTTCGTGCCCCATAGCCAATGGCTCACTTCCTTTAAGATGCCGATGGGAACGAAAGAAAGAGGGGCTAGAATGTCGAGGTGAGCCGGCAAGACCGGGGAAAGAACCTAATGAGACCCCGTATGAAGCTCGGGTGCTTCATGTAGAGAGAGACCGAAGCCAGTCTAGTTCACTTCATGATGCCAGGCAATGAATCAGTCAAGTAGCGGCTCCTGGCCGGTCTTTGGTTTGCAGACGTTTGGGAATAGACCGTCTTCTTGCTCTTTTCTAATATTCATCTAGCTTTTTATGCCTTTATAGGATAATTACGCTTTCACCTGGGTCAGGTGGTCAGTGAGTTGGTCTTCCCTATGAGTTAGGAGGAGCCGGGTTAGAAGAATTGTTAGGGAAGGTCCTTTTAGATGGTCAGAGTCTAGGGATAGACTCATTGACTAGTCAGACGGTCTGAGTACTCGTACCATTCATGGATTAGTTGACCAATCGAATCAATTGAAGGAATGCATCTGCACTCTCCTATAGCCTATAGGGAAGGGAGGGAGACTTCTTCCTTCCAGGTCAGAGAAAGAAGAGAGATTCTTGAAGACGTCGATTGGAAGAGTTTGAGTAGGATCGTCTTCCGGCGACTTGCAGGATCCATTTCTGCCTTCTTGTGCTCCTGTATTCTCATCCAATCGTTGAAGCCATTCTTATTTAGCCCGCAGCTGAAAGGAACGTCGATCAACCCGCCGAGAGAACCAATCTCTGGATCAATTCCCGGCATGTCCTCATAAGACCAAGCAAAGGGATAATGAACCTGTCACGGAGTTCATTGCAAAGTGGCGAGCCCTTACTTTTGCCTGTCCCCAGAAGTTTACTCAGCAAGAGCTCCTCAAGATGTGCATGAACAACTTCACTTCAGGCACGACTTGTCGTCGATACTCCTGCCCAAAACCTTTAAGGGATTCGACGACTTGTGCACTAAAGCTCACGATGTAGAAGCACATCTTAGCAAACGGCGGCGTCCTACGAAGTACTTGAAGTTGGTTCCGTTACCTTATTAAGATTAAGAAAGTAGACGAATCTCTCTCTTTCTCTATTAGAATCTAAAAGTAGACTTCTTTTTCACAGCCTATATGCGTATGCGGAAAACGAGAGTCCTTACTTTTCTTTCTCTTGCCGGGGCTATCGATTCCGTTCTCTTTTCTCTCTTTACCTCTTCTTTTTGACCTAACTTCCAAATCTTTTATGCTCGGCCATACCAACATGGGAAACCTAGCTTCCCTCCCTTTGAAGTGCATTTATCAGATCAGCTCCCCGAGTCAGACGAAAGAAAGAGGGTGAAAGGCCCACTACTTCTTCATTCATGGCCTCTTTTTTTGATTGATCTCCTTCATTCGACCTGAGGCAAAAGAGAAGTCATACAAAGAAAGGTTCTTTCATGCAATGCATAACGGGCGGGCCTCCTATGGTATGGATTCCTCCAACTCAATGAATGAAGGGAGGAGTATGAGGAACGTAGTCTATATGAAGATTCAAACAAAAAGAAAAAGGGTCAAACCATATCTTACTGAAAAATCTGACTGAATGAGGAAAAGCTCTTTATGCGGTCTCACTTTACCACCATCTGAAATGCGCGAAACTTCGATTGGTGGAAGCCAGTCCATGAAGATTCTCCCTTTTCTTACGTGCAATTCCCCTCTTTCGGTAAGCATCTAGTATCTCAGCAAATGAACATTTCTCTAAGCTTATCCTGTAGCTTATACGTCGTTTGAAAGCTGCTTCAAGGATCCAACGAATAGCTAAGGTTTGTTGACGATCCCTGGCTACAATCCCAGGGACATCATAAATAGTACCTGCTACTCCTACTTTTTCTACTTCGCATATGGGCTTTATATTCTCTATAGCGTCAACCATAAGTTTTATTACATCGCGTTCAGTTCGAGCTGGGCGATGAAAAGTTTGATAAACAATAGCACGAACTCTCGTTCTTTTACCTTCTTTCATGCGAAAGTTGACCAACTTCTTGATCAATTGTTTTTGCTCACCATCCAAGCTCCCCATATAGCTGAGAATTTCCGAGCAATTGGAAGCCGCTTTCGATGACGAGGCCGAAAAATGGATATTACGCAATCGTTACTGCCCATCTTTATCAGCCAACTCCCCTGTTTCCATCTTTCCTTTCAGAGTTTACCACTCCTCATAGCTTCTTGAACTCAGGGGGAAGACCTTAACGACAACAAAAGAAGTGCGTGCATTTCCCGATCAAAGAAGCCCTTTTTCTCACCTTCATTCAACAAAGAAACTTCACGCATGAACTCTCCTCGGGATTGGACTCTTTCTGACAGCCCTTTTGCCAGCGTAGCGCATTGATTGGCACATTGAAGTGGGAAATGAAATAGGAAGTTTGAACAGCATCTTTGAAGCTACATCTCCTCATGTCTTCAACAGTCTCACGTTCGGGTTAATGGACGGGAAATGAAAGGAGTGTCCAGCCGCTCGACTATAGAGCACTATGAAAGCCTTGTTTCCAGCAAACCAAGAAGCAATCGACGATTCCACGCCAACATACAGGGCTCATAATGCCTATCCTTTGACGTCTGGTTTCAGGAAAAGCGCAAATGAGAGTGGAGTATACAGAACCTGGGAATCCATCTTCGTTGATGGCTCTACCAGAGCACGAAGAGGGACCATTCTTCATGGCCCGCGGTCTTAGCCTACGTGACTAAGGGGGATCGTGACCCTCGCGTTTCGGGAATCCAAAGAAAAGATGAGATCCTCGAGTTGGCGGCTGCCTGCCGAAAGAAGAGGAGGTCGCCAGGGGAGGGTTTGAGGGTAGTCAGACTTCAAGAGCTGGGTCGTCACGGGCTTGGACTGATTTTGGGATACCATCATCTGAGTCCCTTCCACCCTGTGATTTGCCTTTACAGACTGAAGATTGCTTTGTCCATGATGGACTCACGCAGATGCTCCAGAAAGCCCCGCTTGTGCTGTCTCGTCAGTGGTTTAATCAGCAGGGCGTAGCGGTGGTGCAAACCGAGAGCCAGTCTTGACTGGTCTTGGGTCACTAGCAGTACCCTTTCCTTTGGCCTACTTGGGCTGTGGGGTTGGTTGAAGATTTAGATTTATAAGCTGGCTGCTCATTTCTTCGGGTGTGCCTGTTAGGGTTGGGGACAAGGCAATGCCAATTGAACACGCCAGTTCAATAACAAGAGGAGCAGATCAATAGCCAAAGCGGACCAGAGATCATAGACCAGAGGAAAGAGGGTTTTCGGTAATCAGTGACGAATGCGGCGGTTCCTACTATATATTTTGGTTCCGGTTCAGGTTTCAGGTGCCCGTTGCTGGGCATCATACCTACTCTACTAAGAAGCATAGACCAGTGACAAAAGACAACCATGAGAGGCCGGGACCAAAAAAGTGAGGTGACTAGGGAACATGTTTGGCTTTCATTTAAGAAGAAACCGATTACTCAACAGAGGAGTAGAAGAAGGTAGAGGTACAGCGGGCAGGCTTTCCGACTAATGATAAGAACGGATCAGAGACCCGTTTTAAGATACGAGGCTCTGGAAGAGGGAAGAGAACAACCAACCACCTTCCTCCGTAATTGTTGCAGGCACTGGGCTCCAATCCACGCCCTTTGGAAGATTGGATGTGTTTGGAGTGCCCTTCGCTTCTTTTCTTCTTTTGCCATGAGAAAAGCCGACCGGCTAGCCTATCGTTTATCAGGACCTTACGATGGACGAATCGTCGATTGGTTGGGGGGCGCTAATCCCACGCCACGGCGGCTAAGACCAAGTCCAAAATCGGGAGCGGGCAGAGATGCAAGGCCTTCGATGCAGAGATCGATCCCATACCTTTCTTTAAAGAACCCAGAGGCTGTGGTGTCTCCAACGGGGCAGGTCCCTTGCTTGGTGGCTCTGGATCAGGTAGGTGCGTGTTGGCGGCATGGTTGGGCAAAACAATGTGACGTTTTCCGTAGGACTCCCGCGAGAATGAAATGGAGTCCAAGGAATTCTTCGAAGTGCATGCAGTAGTGTCAAAACTAGCTAGTACTAGTAGTGCCGGCCGTTAAAAGAAAGAGAAAGAGGGTTCGCTCTTGGCCGTGAAGGAACTCTGATCCCGATGAGAGAATGTGAATCTATGCTGAGACAAATCCCTAATCCATTCAATTAGATGTCGGTGCTATCAGCGAAAGCCCAGTGCTTAATGAAGGGGGCTGTGATCCATCCCCATATCTGTCAATTTTGACCGTTCCCCCTTCTCTTTCCGCTTCTGAACCTCTTGGGAAAAGAAGCTTCACTCCGATCCTCTTTCTTTCACTGGGTTAAGCGGCCTCACTACTCAGCGAGGAGATTTAAGTTTCTGCTTCCTCTCCTTGGGCTCAGTCACTAGCTTGCAGTAAAGGAAGAAGACCAGCATAGACCACTACACTCTAAATATCCTCTCTCGATACGCTCTTGCGCTTCGCAGCACTTTTCTCAGGCTACGAAACTACCGTCAGAGAGGTCTATTCCAGAACTTTCAAGAGTTCCACCCTCACGAAGTCAACCCTGATGTCAGTAAAGGCCGTGATCCTAGGTCGTTAAGCTTTTCGCATTGATAGGCTTACGAGATCGCGACGGTCAAGGAGTTTATGTTGGACGGTCTGATGGTGTACCCATCAAAGGGAATAAAACAAGGATTTAGGGGCCCGCTTTTGAACTAGAAAGCATACCCCATTTGCCCACCAGCAGGGGCTCTTTTATCGCAAACCTCTATCAATTACATACAAGGGAAAGCACGCCATGGAAGCAGCCGCTTGCAGGCAGCTAGAGCGAGCAGGGAGCGGGCTGAAACTTACGATTCGACGACCAAGTCAGAGACTACTGGACGTCTCGCAGAACGACTCTCAACAAGGACGTCACGACTTTTCGAAAAAAAACCGAGGCGTCAAGTAGAAACGAACAAGGTCTTACGGCACGATCACTCTTTCTTTTTTCTCTCCTCTATGGAAAGAGGGGACGATACGTGGTATACCTAATCGTTTGGTGTCCGTACGTAAGTCGGCATAGCTCTATGTATATGTTCTTTGGAGTAAATAGAATGAAATAATGGTGAGCCAAGGGCGACGAACATAACATGGCTCAAGGGTGTCTATACAAAGCCCTTATCTTCTATCTTCTTAGGCAATGCACTCTTTGAATGGTACTTGATTCATAAAGAAAGAATCCATCTTTTGGTTAGATACGGACTTTATAAAGGAAATGTCACGCTCGAGATATGGGGCGTTCTAATCGAAGTACCTCTCGGCCCTCTTACGGTAAAGCCAATGTACCAGCCAGCCAGTGTGGTGGCGAACACGCTGTGCTGTAAGCTGTTCACCTTGTAGACAGAGGAGATATAGAAAGTGTGCCGCGCGCGATTCATAAGATTCTATAGTAGCACATTATTCTATTTAACTTAGCCTGCTTCTCTCATCATTTGAACCAACCCGGATCTGCCCTCGCAAGTTTCTATGCATTTTGGGAGCAGAGCATGCAAAATCGAGCAATGGATCTTAGAAGAATTCAACTTTGAACACCTTCTCTTTTTTCGCTGGCATTTGAGTTGTCTCCCCTCCTCTTTCAATCGACACACTCGACTAGA